CTGGGCGCCTGGTGAAGGGTTCAAAGCTCCCTCCGTTCTTTCCAAAACTAGATTTTGGGTGTAGTGCGCCTACCCACCTATGTATCGAGGAACGGAAGTGCACTAAAGTTACGTTTACCGATTGGATTATATTTAAGATAAATTCAGTTTTATTTACTTGATACAAAAAAACCAGCGAAGTAATCTAAATAATAGATCACTTCATTCTTTGCTTCCCAACCTATTGACTAGAAGTAGAAGACTTAATTCAGGTTTAAAGAAACTACTCTGAATTGATATTCCGAGACCTTTTACATCCTTTTCCCCTGCCACAAACATAGTATGGTTTTTCAACTGAGAGTAGAAATAATCGACACACTCGGCACTTCTTATAGCTTGATCGATACTCTCGTTTAGCCGAAACTCACCCTCTTTAGAAAACATTCTACGTTCCCAGGCTTTGTTAGCCTCATCGACTCCTTCCCAAGCCAAGGTTATTCCTCCACCAACAGTCGAGAAGGAACACTTACCTTTATTGATTTTCTCCTGCTTGGCTTAGGCTCGGCCCAACCACTACGGTACGCCTTCCTTCGAATCACTATATCTCTGTATCCATAAGAACAAAAGGAGTCTTCTACGAAAGGTATTAAGCCTTATTCCGTTCGATTGTGCATAAATTGCATAGGACTCATATAGTGAACCAGATAACCGTATCTCTTTCGACTCTAAAGACAGCTCGTTACCCGAGTTACATATTACCCCCGCAAGCAGCCAATCCAAGACCCCTGAATAGTCCGAACCGCCCCTATAATTAACTCTCCGCATAGATTTAACCTTTCGACCTTGGGATACTCTGGTACAGAAGGTCCCCACCAGGAGGTACCTTCTGTATGCTCCCTTAAAGAGTGCTGTAGCTAGGTCATATGCTCCCTTAACCGTGAGTTGGGATCCTATGCTTTCTGTTGCCTCTTTTTAGTCAACTTCAGCAAGTAAAAGAGTTGTCCACGCACTGGAGGGAGAAGGTAATTGTGGCCACGGGTCATTGGGTTTCATCCATGATCTAACCGCACATATCTCCCACGAGAAGGAAAAAGAAGTGGTGCCTCCGAACGGAGACCGGGGGAGGAATAACTAGACTCGGCCGGGGAAGGAAGAAAATCCCTTGGGTTCCCCAGCTAGCAATTTCTCCAGCGTATTTGCACCCCCACCCACAACAAAGACATCCCAAAAATTGACGCACTTATAACTTCAGGACGGATATGGAGCACACTCTGTGGGCGGATAAGAAACAACGAGAACCTAAGTGGGGAAATACTCATATCTCTTCCGGAATATACGGGTGATCATCTCCCTAGCAAGTGATTCTGAGTGCGAAAATACAAAGACGAGCTAGATTAGATGGGAGAATATTTGGATAATTTACCGAAGAAGATGGAAATGTTTCATTATAAGTTGCAGAAACGGACTAATTGGGACAATAGAGCTGGCTTTTCATACAAATCATTTGGAAATAAATTTTGTGTCACATTTGAAATGTGAGTCTAGAATCTGGAATAAGGTATTCCGTGTGATCCCGATAATGGGATCTATTGATACACCCGATAGGATTGATGCTAGTGCACGAATAATCATAGCTATTTCGATAGAACTTTTCGAAGTTGAAGTTGATGAAGAAACTAATGAATTTTGTATATAAATTGTGGATGTGTCACTCATCCCATCGTTCCCAGTGAACATTAATTTAATTATTTTTAAGTAGTAATAGATAGAAACGACGCTTGTGACGAGCGCTATCGGGACTAATGGGTACGAACCAGCTTTCCATCCATGCCAAAAGAGATAAAGTTTACCAAAAAAACCGGATGATGGAGGCATACCCCCTAGGGATAATAAACATAGAACCAGAGAAAGTGTGAGAATAGGATCCTTCATGTGTAATCCCGCATAATCCCTAATATTATCAGTCCCAGTTCGTAAACTAAATAAAGTGATACAAGCAAAAGTTCCTAGATTCATGAGTATATGAATGAACGTATAAGTTATCATACTTGCATAACCATTTTCGGGATCTGCAGCAAGTATTCCAATCACAATATATCCAATTTGGCTTATAGAAGAATATGCTGGCATACGTTTCATACTTGTTTGAGTAACGGCAACTAAATTCCCCAAAATCATGCTAAGAGTGGCTAATACTCCTAAAGCGATATGCCATTCATCGGATAGATAGGGGAAAATGATACCGAAAAGTCGCGTAGATAAAGCCGGAGCTGCTACTTTAGAGGTAACAGAAAAAAAAGCAACGACTGGTGTAGGAGAGTTAGAGTCGAAAAGATGGCTTTCGATCTTCCCGCTCATTCAGAACCGTGCGTGAAATTCTTGCTTCACACGGCTCCTGGTTCATAAGAAATTTTTCTGACTAGGATTTCTTCTAGAACCTTCCTCGTGTATGTCTAAAAACCATCAATCCTCGAATGATTCCTAATCATTCGATATGATTACGAATTGTTAACTTCTCGGGGAATCCTTCATCATTTGTTTAGATCACCCACCACGCTCCGGAGAAATAGGGCTGTTCCATTCATAAAAGGAGGTAGGTATAAACCAGATTTTTTTTCGTTCCTAACGGACATGAAAGATGCATCTCAGGGTGATTTCTTTTGTTGAGTCGGTTTACCGAAAGTTTCTGAAGGACCGAAACAATCGGATTTTTGTCACATTCATAAAAAGAGATGGATAATTCGATGTGATACGGTGAGGAGCGACACCGATGAGCTACAAAACCCCTTCATTCATTATCCTTTGCTCAACTTCCCCCTAATGGCATATCACTTTCTCATCAATTCATCAAAGAGGAAGAAGATGAATTATATGTAAAACAGGAAAAACTTTGTTCTGTTTTACGTATTTTTATCCCACTCTGTTTTACTCGTGCGAAGCTATCCAGACGATTTACACGGATCACAAACAACACGACGCACGGTAAGAGTTAGTTACTAAGCAAATAAAAGTTCAGGGAGGTTCATGTGTTTCCATCTGTCCGTAAGACATTACAAAGAAACAAGTCATTTGTTGTATTTATCAGTTAGACTCGAAATGATTGTTTCTGGAACGAATCACACTCCTTCATATACATCGGGGGTCCATTGATGAAACGGAACGAGAGATAGTTTAAAAGCCATTCCAGCAACGATAAATGTGAGAGAGACATAGATGGCAAGGGAATCAAACATTCGATTCAATAGGAGTCCATCAACTATTCTATTAAGCTGAATCTCTCCGCCAGAAAGCCCATACAACAGAGCGAAGCCGTATAATAAAAAGGACGAGCTGACCCCACCCATTGATAAAAATTTCATAGTTGCTTCGTTTGATCTAATATCCCTCTTGGCATATCCAGATAAGAGGTAAGAGGATAGGCTTAAACACTCCAAAGCTACATAAATCGTTACTAAATCATTGGCGCAACACAAAAGCATTCCTCCCAAACCCGCAGTTAATATAAATAATGAAAATTCTGCGAGAGCTGTTTTTGTACATCGTACGTAATCAATCGATAATGAGACGGCTAGTAGCGAGCAAATCAAGAGAAATATTCTGAATGTGTTACTAAAAGTATTAATCTGGATACTTTCAAGAGCAACTGTAACGGGCTTGGCTTCCCATTGGTATAACAAAAGAGCGGTGCTGGTTAACAGAGATAATAACGAAATCCTATAAATCGAAAGTGTGTCTTTTCCTTTGTACAACAAATCGATGACAATGATTGCAATTAAACCAAGAATCAAAACAAATTCTGGAAGTATTGGTGAGTTACCGAATGAAGAGAGAAAATCGGTGGTATTCGTAATAAAAATCAGAGTAATTTTACAAAATGGATTATTTCGTGTAGTATTAGAATGAAAGGTCAACCAACTGAATTGTTTGTGTACTCTTGTATCTATATAAACTATAATACCACAGAAATTGTATCTAATTAGTGCGCGGGTTGAACAGCAAGCTTTGGTTGTAAGCGGAATTGGAGAGTGGGAGAGATGCAGGAGGAGAGAGTCTGAGTCTCTATCTAAAAAAAAAAATCTAGTATAGTCGTCTTTCCCATACACCCAGTGTCGATATGACAGGTCGGGTTATGTTTAAATACCAAACCCTTTGGTTGCTCAATCGATTATTGTGTGTGTCTGAAATGGGAGACTTTCCATAAAGACTTTTTGAATAATTGTCTGATACTACTTCTGAGTCGAATCTGCGTCGCAAAGAGCGTGTCGTACTTTTATGTTTACAGGCTAGGGTTTTATCGCAGGAAAATCGTAGTATATGTTTCGATCTACGCAACCCATCTCTATTTATGGACCCACTATAATAAAGGGAAAGGGTCCTCCAAACATGTATAAACCTCTTTAGAATATCGTCATCCGGTAATGTAGTCCAGGCTGATTTACTAACAGGATGTCCTGCACTGTCACAAAAATTTTCTTTTGCCATAAGCTTGACTATAGATGAGATCGGGAGTTTAGCAAATGATTTCTTCGCAAAGAAAAGACTGAGATAAGATTCCCCTATGGTTCCTACTCGAGCTTTCGTCGCAATTGACTGGACATCCAAGGTGTAGCCTAATAGTAAAATGCAATTCCTAGACGAGATTTTGACAAGTACTTGATTAGATTCATTCGATAAATGAAATTGAGATTCTATAAGGAGCAGAATGAAACAGATCCATTTTCTTGCGAAATACCTGGTTCCTGAAACTGCTACAAGGGAACGATTCTTGTATCTTGCATAATGAATACACAAACTCCGAGTTGGAGAATAATCGTTGTTTATCGCATCCTGCTGATCTCCATACCAGTCGCTGTGCCTCTCCTTACGGATAGTATTGCTTAGACCAGTCGATACAAAAGGTATTGATTGCGAGCCACGTAGTTGTTTCCGCAAAAACAAGAGTGATGACTCGATTTCGTAGATGTAATAATTCCAAAGCATGTTAGCAAGTTTTTTAAATACTTCTAATTTTGGAATAAGGAGTCGATCCGTATCATAAAAATCTATGTATTTAGATAGGAGTAATCTTAAGAAATGTAGAAACGGAGCATCCTGAATTCGTCTACGAAACATTCGAATTAAAGTCTCTGAATGAAGGTTATAGGGTATTCTTGTATCTAAAAGATGGGTGGAGTTGGGTAATCTATCTTCGAGAAATGGAAATATAGAATGAATAGATTGAGAAGGTTTCCAATTACTAGCTTTCTTCGTGGCTAAAGCCATTGTATCGGACAGAAGGTTTTTTTCCGACACTAAGCATATTGCTTCTACAAGTGCGTAAACGTATGATTGTGAATTCCACCTACCAGCTCAAATTCAACCGGATTCTGAATTAATAACTCTTGAATAATCTTGCTGACGAATTCTATCGATTATACGTTTCGACGATATAATGCTATATAGCCCAAAAACTGAATCGATATTTGATCCGCCCGGAGAGCGCTTATAAGCAATCGAGTAAGAATCCTCTTTAAAAAACAATGTATATAAAAAAAAATCCTGGTTGAAAGTACTTTTTTTACAGATTCCACCATCCTTGGACAAAGATTTACGAACGGTTCCCGTAATGATCACCCCCCCCTACCCCCTAAGCACCGGGATATAAAAAAATGGAGTTTATTCCAACTATTCAATATATTAGTAAATCCCAAAATACCCTCCGAGCCTCCACCAACATAAAACTATTTTTGATGAACCCTCGTTACAAAAGCGGATTAATCATTCATTGATTTAGTTTTGAGATTAAATCCCAGGGTTGCAATTACCCCCAAGAAAACCCAATCACTTTTCGGTTTGATACCCACACCCACAAGACTGGAATCAACCTGATTTCGAGTAATGAACGAAAGCGATATCTGAATAATCCAAATCGATTGACTCAATCTGTATGAAATCCCTCAACATTTAGTAGAAATCAATAAGTTTAAAATAACAAATTTTGTTATTCTTTTGTCAAAAAAGTATACCCATCTATATTTACCTATCCATCTATCTACATAGACATATCTAGATAGATGGATAGGTACGTGAATGAATAGACAATGATTAAATAAGGAATTGAATATATTTCGATACCTATTCTCCTCTTCCTTATTTGTCTGGCCCCTCTTTCAATAAACGATTAAGACTAATTAAAAAACGATTCAGACTAATTTTTTCAGAGGTTGTTTTTAAGAAAAACCAAACTCTGTTCCTTAATAAACTTACACTATTGCGCGAAGGAATTATATGTACAGCCTGTATATATAGGAGAAGTAGTATCGGGGGGTAATACAGAAGCGATTGAAGAGGAACATACAAAGGACTCATTGGCTTCTCCTAAAAGTTGATTTTTCAATCAGATTCTGAACCTGCTAAAGCACCTTTGCCCGTTTCAACACATCACGAACAGTCTCTGTTGTTTGAGCTCCTCTTTTAAGTAGGTCAGTAATAGCAAAAGCATCTAATTGGGTTTGCTCTTTCCTCGGATCGTAGAAGCCAACTTCCTTAATGGCCTTTCCCTCTCGTCGGGACTGAGCATAAATAGCAACTATTCGGTAGGTTACTTATCGGGGTGGGTAGACCAGAGAATCCCCCCCGCCAAACCACATGTGAGGTTTTAACCTCGTGCGGCTTAAGCCGTAACTGGAATTAAATAGAGAAGAATCAGACTAAGCTATGCGTTGTTTTTTTAATCTCTATTTAATCACGAGTAAATTACTCCTAACTCATGTGTGTACGATATGTCTATTCTCTCACGTTTTGAGTTATCTTTTTACCGATTCTTACCCGGTGTCCATCCACGAAATAGAAGTTACAAGAACATCTATCCTCTTAGTAATGGGTTCAATGGCATATCGAGTATCCTCTCGTTCATAGATCGAGTCTGAGAATCTTTGGGTTTGAGCTTAACTCCGAGGTTTTTTTCGGATTGGGAATTGGTAGCAACAGAACCTATCCCCCAATAACCTATAGAAAAGTAATTGAACGATTCGAAACTTGAAAATACGAGTTATAGACGATTCGATTTGACACTTACTTGTTGAGATCGAACGAATGTTTCATTTCAATCTTATGAAATTAAGTCAAATCAAACGGAATTTCCTTTCGAGTTCTTTGTCGAAACACACTTTTCTGCAATCCAACATTTGTGGATTATTTTTGTAAATTATTGAAGTTTTATAGCTTCAAAAATAACCATGGATACTAGCTCGGGTGATTCTAATCCGATAGGTTTATTCAGATCCTTCAAGTTTCATTGGATAATTGTCTTAACCAATGTTGGAGATAGAGCGGCTTACTCCTAAAAGCCGGCGGTGACTGGATTCCGCATAAACGATCTTGATGTTCGAGCCACACGTTGCTTTCTACCATGTCGCTTCAAGCGAAGTTTTACCATAATATATATATAGATATGAATATAAAGTCGATATTTTTTTATTGATTATTCGCTACCGTGACGGTACCAGGTTGCTGGTATCGCCCTCGCCTTTTTTGAAATAAAATTGAATAGCTTAAATTTATTGGATTAATTGTAAGAGTTTTATTGTCTTAGGAGCTTAATTTTTCTTTAGCCGCATACATCACATCAACGGTGATTTCCGCAAAGCCATTTTGTTTCGCAAACGATTCGGTTTTTTTCTTGATTTTACCCCTTACGAAACCGGGGATCTTACTCAACTCTGAATCAGCTTCGGGGGTCCAAACAAGATCTTTATCTGTGGATAGAGACTTAGTGCTTACCTGCTTGGTGTCGTGACCACCAAAGACATCTAACAAATGGTCTTCCATACCCAGATTGAATGAGTTATAAACTAAATCGGCTATTTGATTAGTTCCTTCATAACCCAGAAAGGGCCGATAGCCCAGAGGAAAGTTTTGGATATGAACTGGTGAAGAAATAACTCCACATGGAATATCAATACGTTTACCGATATGGCGTTCCATTTGGGTGCCAAATATAGCAGAGGGCTCGATACGAGCTATCGTATCCCCAACTTCAGTGTGATCCTCCGTAACTAGTACTTCGTCACACAAGCCTTGAACCTGCTCATTAAACCGTTCCGTATCATGCTTACAGTACGTACCTGAACAACGAACGCGAATTCCCATTTCTCTGGCAAGTGTTTTAGTAATGGAGGCTGCGTGAGTTGCATCACCGAAGACGACTACCTCTTTTCCAGCCAGGTTTTGACAATCAATAGACTTTGAAAACCAAGCCGCCTGAGAAACAAATTTAGTCTGATTTTTAATATATTGTGTATAACTAACTTCTTTCTCTGATAGCACCGAAGACCACACATTGACAAGTTTTTCTATTTGTCTAATAAATTCAGCTGTATCTAAAACCCCGATGGGAGTTACTGATACGTAGGGCATTCCATACTCTTCTTCTGGAAAAATCGCTGTCATTAAACCCACTTCACGATAGGGAACTATATTGAACCAAGCTCTCGGTAAATCCTTTAGATCCTTCAGAGACCCCCCCTCTGGGATTATTTGATTGACTATGATCCCCAAGTCTCGTAGTAGACGTTTTAATTCTCGACAATCGTGTTGGTTGTGAAAACCTAACGTGGAGATTCCAATAATATTTGCCGAAGGTGTATCCGTTACGGATCGATCCAATGTACCTTGTTTACGAGCCTTATCTAAATAATGACGAACTATTTGTTCCAAGGTTCTATCCGCTGCTTGAAGCTCGTTGACTCGATAGTGATTAACATCCGCGAGAATTACATCAGACTCGGAAGATAAGGAAGCTCGATCGACAAAATTTTGCAAGTCTTCTTGTAAGATACTAGAGGTACATGTAGGTGTCAGAACAATTAAATCGGGACATTATTCCTCATCCTTTCGAGTTATATTATTTATAACTTTTTCTTGAGATCCACGCGCCAATACGTGACGATCCACTACACTAGCAGTTACTGGGGTAAAATCTCTTTCCCTTTCCAACATGGAACGCATTACATTGAAATAGTCATCCCCCAAAGGGGCGTGCATTATAGCATGTACGTTCCTGAAAGAACTAGCCACTCGTAGAGTACCTATGTGAGCAGGTCCGGCATACATCCAATAAGCTAATTTCATAACTTGATTTTGTTTTCGTTTTTTTTTTTTCCGCATCGTCAAGGGATCTATCGCTATATGCAATTTATCATCATAATATAATCCGGAAGATCCATCGAGGAGAAACGATGAATGGGTGGAAAGGAGTAGAGCTAAGCGATTCGAGTTGAGAACTGTCTTTTGTAACTTATACCGAACTTTTACGGGTACGCTACGATTTTTTGCTATGGAGCGAGATCTGGGACGGAAGGATTCGAACCTCCGAATCACGGGACCAAAACCCGGTGCCTTACCACTTGGCCACGCCCCACGTACGATTAGTACAATGACTATCTCACACTTTGGTTTTTCTGTCAACCCAAAATTCCTCATTCCCGACCCGATCTGTAGAGATAGCGACGATAACAAAACAGATCAAATTACAATTAAGTTTTTCGTCGGATTAACAGGAAAGAATTTGAGTAAAAAAAAAAAAAAAAATCCATTCGAGGTTTAATTCGTTCTGGTGAAGCGACAAATCCTTTTTTCACCTAATTGAATGGAGGAATATATAATAGTATATAGTTGATAGTTCGACCGATCAACAAACGTCACTGTCTGGAAAAAAAAAACCTCTATTTCATCGGAGAATAAAAAAAATGGTAGTTTTGTATAACACCTCTCTGGAGAATTTTCTTCACCTCAATGACGCTTTTTTTGCCAAATTACCCGAGGCTTATGCGATTTTTGATCCAATCGTGGATGTAATGCCAGTTATCCCAGTGTTTTTCCTTCTTCTAGCTTTTGTTTGGCAGGCCGCGGTAAGTTTCCGTTAATCGAATGTTCATCAACTTGGGATTTTTTTATTCGGTCCACCCGCATCCTGAACAGGAAGTAGATAACAGAGGAGTAAATTGTCCTTTTTGTAGCTTAGCCCAACAATCAGTCCAGTTATTCCATTTGGGAACATCTTCTAACTGCTTCATACGTGGCGTATGAAGTAGGAGTATGGGTAACTATGTATTCATCCTCATATCAACAAGTGACATCAAGTGGAACTCCCTATCTCACAAATTGGAGTTTTCAAAGACGTACTACTTATCGAATGGATTTCGGCGTATTTTGCCCAGCCCAGGGGGTTTCCGAAAAAACAAAGGAATAGAATAGATACCTATCTATCTATTTATATCTATCTATCTATGGATGTATCTATCTATATAGATAGATAGAGATAGACGGATATATCTATATAGATATAGATATACATATATCTTAGATATATAGAGAGAAAGAAATATTATAGTCCTACAAAAACGATGGGTGGGTTGTTTTGGTGAAAGTCTAACCTTTCTCTGTATTCAACGAATTGGATATGGAAAAAAATCGTCTATATTTATAGGCTTATCAAAAAAAAAAAACCAAGGAAAATCCCATTCTGTTTTATCCCTAGTCACAACCATGGAGATTAGATCATGCTTACCCTTAAACTGTTTGTCTATACAGTAGTTATCTTTTTTGTTTCCCTTTTCGTTTTCGGATTCTTGTCAAACGATCCTGGACGGAATCCTGGACGTAAAGAGTAATTAAATATTGATTTACCGTCTGCTTATTGAAAATCGCCCTGGCACCAGATCGATTCAGTTATTGGAGGAGAGAGAGGGATTCGAACCCTCGGTACAATTGACTTGTACAACGGATTAGCAATCCGACGCGTTAGACCGCTCGGCCATCTCTCCAAGGAAAAGCATCCCCTGGGACTTTAACACGAAGTCGGAATAGAAGTCTATACTTCTATTGACATTTAGTGGGAAGCCCTTCCGGTGAGGTTTTTATTTCATTTCCACACATTAGGGTCAAATCTTCAATAAATTTTTGATTGATGACTAGCTATTTGATTGACTCCTACCCCTCCCCCCCCCAAAAAAAAAGAGAAGAAGGAGATCAGAGAGTTTTTACTTTTGAACTAGAGTCTTAGCAACAAGTTACTCTTTTCAAGACATTTATTTCCAGTCTGGTCTAGGTCGAATCAGACAGACTGCTTTTTTTTGCCAAAAACAGAATTGATTAGCGGTACAGTGCGATGGCCAATCTCGCGGCTAAAACGCTCGTTACGAAAGCACCAATAAGTGCCAGAATTATTTGAAAGTCCGAAATTGATCCCATTACTTCTTCTGTCTCCCACTTCTTTTGTATAGACGGATGAACGAAAACTAGCGCATAAATTTGAATTCTTCACTTAAATTTATGCTTTGATTCATTGTATCAGTCTCGACTCAACGTGGCTATACGAAACTATCCATTCGGATCTAACTGAAGCATTCTATTCCACTAGTATTTTTTTGATTTTTTTGAAAAGAGAAAGAGATTCTTTTTACATTCGAGCTTGTTGAAGAAAAGGAAAACGTAGAAGGAGGGATAATGAATCTAGAAGTAATAGCACAACTAACTGTTCTGGCGCTAATAGTCGTATCGGGACCACTTGTAATTGCTTTATTAGCAGCCCGTAAAGGAAACTTGTGAAATCAGCCCCATAGGCGGAATAACTCTTCGTCGGGGGATTAGATGAGTAAGGGGGAGAAGGAACTCCCCCAACGAACCATCTATGGAACATCAATATAATTAGACATAGTAGCGGGTTGTGTAATACAATTACATTGTAGCGGGTATAGTTTAGTGGTAAAAGTGTGATTCGTCTTGTTTTGTCTTGACTAGTCAAAGGATCCCTCAAACCGATTTTTGACTAAATCAAATCAAAAAGCTTTTTTCTTTAAAAAGTACGTAAACTTCTCCGAAGTATTTTTCGTTGGTAAGAAGAAATGTCATTCCCGTTAATTCTCGATTTTGCGGAATCGAGTAGATTAGTAACGAAGCGGAACATTTCCGGTAGACAGAAACCACGAAAAAACTGATTAAGAAGGATAAAAAAAATCTATGGGTAGACATCTAAAATGTGTGTTTCATCGTCACTGAACCTTGGAAAATGATCTGAGCTTAGCAGTTATATAAGGATTGATCCTGGTTTATCAGGATTATCCAGCGTCTTTTCTCTTAAGCAATTTCTTTTACGACTCGGTGAAAAACATTACCCTAAAGATTATGTTTCTTTAGAAAGAAAGAACGAAGTAACTGAAAGAAGATTTACCGGGTTTTCTAGCCAGTTTGAAACTGGTAGAATTCGTATTCTTATCAACGGGATCATCTAGGAAGTATAAGACTAGACTGACATAGATGGTATGGGGTGCTTCTTCACAATAACGTTGTTCCTGTAACGGAGTTGAATTCAGAAAAAGAAGTGTGTGTGGGGATTTAAGTCTTCCTAGCAGGTTTATGCTACCGCATACTCCTCCTCGGACGAAAGAAAAAGAGACATAGGGATGACCTACTGTTACCGTAGACGGGATTGAGCATCCCCTACAGCTTTTGTATACCCCCCCTCCATAAAGGAGCCGAATGAATAGAGACTTTCGTGTTCGGTTTTGAATTAGAGGTGTCATAACCACGAATTGGCATCGACTATAACCATTAGCCTTCCAAGCTACTGATGCGGGTTCGATTCCCGCTACCCGCTAAAAAAAGAACGTACGCTTCAGACCGACTAGAACTTTGCCCAGCCCTTTCATGTATAAGCTATATTGTGAACGAAACAAAGTGTTTGTTCACAATATAGTGGTGTCTGCTCCCCCATCGATTAAGGATAAACAAGCGTCCATCGTCTAATGGATAGGACAGAGGTCTTCTAAACCTTAAGTATAGGTTCAAATCCTATTGGACGTAATTCTGTGGCTGAAAAAGCCACGCGGGTGTCGAAATAAGACGCGCGAGTTACCTACGCATCTGCTTACACGGACACACACGCGCTGTGTTAGTAATTACTTCTCCTGCAGCAAGAAAAGTTCCGTTGACTCTTTAATCGCTTCCTTTAGAATAGTTTCTGCCTCTTCTGTAAAGGTCTTGGTGGAACGAATAATTTCACCAAACTGCGGTTTATTTGTTGTTACATACTCGCGCAATTGAACCAAGAATCGTTTGACTTGTTCAACTTCTAGTATGTCCAAGTATCCGTTAACTCCTGTGTAAATGGTAGCTACTTGTTCCTCTACGGATAATGGGGCTGATTGGGATTGCTTAAGCAATTCGCGTAATCGCTGACCTCTCGCTAACTGATTTTGAGTAGCTTTATCAAGGTCGGAAGCAAATTGCGCGAAAGCCTCTAACTCTGCGAATTGGGCCAATTCCAATTTTAATTTACCGGCCACCTGTTTCATTGCTTTGATCTGAGCCGCAGAGCCGACTCTAGACACAGAAATCCCTACATTGATCGCCGGTCTAATTCCAGCATTAAATAGGTCTGCTGATAGAAAAATCTGTCCATCAGTGATAGAAATGACGTTGGTGGGAATGTAGGCTGAGACATCTCCCGCCTGAGTCTCAACAATCGGTAGAGCTGTCATACTACCTTCACCCAATTGAGAACTCAATTTAGCCGCTCTTTCCAAGAGACGGGAGTGTAAGTAAAAAACATCTCCCGGATATGCTTCTCGTCCAGGTGGTCTTCTTAGTAATAGGGACATTTGACGATAAGCTTGGGCTTGTTTAGAAAGATCGTCATAAATAATCAAAGTATGTTGTTTGCGATACATGAAGTATTCAGCCAGGGCTGCTCCCGTATAGGGGGCAAGATACTGCAGCGTGGCCGGAGAATTCGCGGTCTCAGATACTACAATGGTATATTCCATTGCTCCGCGATCCTGAAAAGTATTTACCACCTGAGCTACGGAAGAAGCCTTTTGACCAATAGCTACGTAGACACATATAACATTCTGACCTTTCTGATTCAGAATTGTATCTGTAGCCACTGCTGTTTTACCGGTCTGCCTATCCCCAATAATTAGTTCCCGTTGACCACGGCCTACGGGGATCATTGAGTCGATGGCGATAAGACCTGTTTGTAAGGGTTCATACACGGAGCGTCTCGAAATAATCCCAGGAGCGGGAGACTCAATTAATCTATACTCAGAAGCTGGGATTTGACCCTTACCGTCGATGGGTTGGGCCAGAGCATTTACAACGCGGCCTAAAAAGGACTCACTAACAGGTATTTGGGCGATTTTTCCTGTTGCCTTTACGGAACCACCCTCTTGTATGGTTAAACCATCACCCATTAATACAGCCCCAACATTATCAGATTCTAGATTCAAGGCAATACCTACGGTACCATCCTCGAATTCTACTAATTCACCAGCCATTACTTTATTAAGGCCATGGATGCGGGCGATCCCATCTCCAACTTAAAGCACAGTACCAATATTAACAACTTTTACTTCTGGAACATATCCCTCGATTTGTTTGCGAATGATACTGCTGATCTCATCGGGTCGAATGTTTATTACCATATGTTTTTTCGAAGTATATTACTGGGAGAAGGAAAAAAAGAAGTGAAACCTATTCCATAGTGATATGAAGGCTAATTGGCTGAGTCTTCCACGGACTTTAACAAGTCGATGTGATAATCAATCATGCGCAAATGCAATTCATTATTCAAACGACCGCTCAGACTTTCCAACGCCCTCTCCGAGGCAAGTCGGGAAACTTGTTGTCGAACCTGTTCGATTGCTCGTTGTTTCTCAAAACGAATTGTATAGTTTTTACTATCCTCTAAGCCTTTCAAGTCTTCATCAGCCGCAGCAACGAGGTCTCGTCGTTCCCTGTCCAATTGATTAAGCCCATTGGTGCGGATTTCATCCGCTTTGGCTTTCGCTTGTTGCAGGCGGGTGCGGGCCTTTTCAAGTTTCTCGGTAGCTTCCTTATAACGCTCCTCCGCATCCTGAATGGTGTTCAAGATTGCTTTTTTACGATTTTCTAGTAGATTGATCAATGAAAGTGGATCATACATCTCTGATTTTCAAAGATTAATGATCTCTTCCCAAACCGAACATGGGTCTTTCAACCCATTCGGCTTTCTTGCCCGCGTTTACTCCCCCTGTAAGAACAGAAAGAATTATTAGCGATGTTTAAAAAAACGGGCCTGCCAGGTTTCTCTCTATCCATTGGTACAGTTCATCTCAAACCGATTGGAGACGAACAGAAAGGTCGAGGATTAATGGCTCTCTTGGACAGCTACTTTAACTATCGGCAGAGCCGCTTTTTCTGGATAGTATACATCTTGTATAGGTCGTCTATTCAGCAAATTAACCAATGGTGGTTCGTAATCAGATTATTTCGATCTCTCTATCTCTCTCAACAAAAAAAAAAGATAGGAACCTTTTTGTTCTCGACACGAGTGTTTTATATCGAGCACGTATCCGACCGCAGCTTAAGCCGAGCGGTGGGGGAAAGAAGACCCCACTTTTGCTGAGACTTCGGGCAATTCGGCTTTAACCATGTTGATGACACCCCCGAATCAGTCGACATAAATACAAAATTCTATCGATTCTGCGAAATGCTTTGGTTCTTGCATAACATTCGTTTGCAAGTAATTCGTCGGGGTTTTACACTTCTTCCTGCTCAAGCTCAAAGTGCAACTGGAAAAGACCAGCCATCCTATTCAGATATACGACTCGCACACACTCCCTTTCCGTAATAGAATAATATTCCTAGGACTAGAATCAGGTTAATCAAATTTATATCCAAGATATTGGTATTTAAACCAAAGCTTGCAGCGAGAATCCAATAACTTGAGGGAGCGGCGATCTCACTTACACTTCTCATAAAAACCTACCCTCCTAAAAAGTTTTATACTCTTTGAGTCACGTCTGGTCTAGCCTGAGATAGGATAACGAACCTGATAAAGAAAAAGACTTCGCGATGAATATCTTAATCTCATCATGAGGTAAAGCCTGCTTAGTCACCGAGTTAGGCAACCAAATCACACTATAAACTTATCGAACATCTGGTTGGTCCACGAATAGGGATTTGTGAACACCTTTGAGGGGGTTTGGGATAGTCGAATGGAGGGAGCAGTCACTTCCGACGACTATCCCCCCCCCCCCCCCGAATCGACCAGTTCACTACTGTTTGAGGAAGAGTTCGGGTACAGGGAAGGGGTCAAAAAGATCCTCAATTGTTTTGTAACAGAAACAGATTAAACAAATGGGTTTGCGAAAAGTAGTGCTAGGGCCACAACCAGTCCATAAATGGTCAAAGCCTCCATGAAAGCCAAACTCAATAATAGAGTACCTCGAATTTTACCCTCTGCCTCTGGTTGTCTCGCAATACCCTCTACTGCCTGACCCGCGGCAGTTCCTTGACCTACGCCGGGCCCAATTGAAGCAAGGCCTACGGCTAATCCAGCAGCAATAACAGAAGCAGCAGAAATCACGGGGTTCATATTAGTCTTCTCCTAGTTTATTTGCGTTAATCAATCCTGTCTCGTTGAATTCTTAATCAGTTTCGGCGTGACGAAAAATATCTAGTGCTGACTGAAACAGTGATTTTGCGTAGATCCGATCAAAACCATTACTGAAATAAGGAACTACGATCCGTTAAGTACAATTCGAAATAGCGATAGTTTTTTTTTTTTTAAGGAAAAGACCTTGCTTCCCCACAAACCCCTATCGATACGATTTGTTCCCGTGGCGTAATACTCGAATCGAGTATTCCTGAATAGCTCTATAGCGGAACATCTCATTCAAGCTCAGTCTTAACATAAATGAGATTCAAACATTTTCGTTGTCGAACCGATACACAAACATGAACGGTATTCGGTTAGTTAGAAGCGGAATGAAAAAACCTCACCACATATCGTTTTGAACAAAAATCCAGTCGTTTAGTCACTGCGGAGTACGAAAACCGAGTTTTCGTCGAAAACAAAATTCTTCTTTCTATGTCCATCCCTTCAACCGATCCAATTCGGTGGGGATGTGGGGGGGAGAGTGTAGGACCGTACTAGCCAACACCCTCCCCTCTTCGTTTGCTCTATCAGTGACATGGGTGGGGAGGGGAGATCAGGATCTTGGATTGTTGTATCATCATACCACAGAAGCGGTTTTTCCTACTACAGTGATATGAGGAATGGGATTTACGAAGAAACCCCTGTATCGTTCGACCCCTTGTCGAAGCAGTCGACTTGGACCCTTCTAATGATGACCTTCCATAGACTCTCCTGTATAAGCTGCAGCTAGAGTGGCAAGAGTCAAAGCCTGTATTGCACTTGTGAATAATCCTAGAAGCATCATAGGTACAGGAACGATTAGAGGTACTAAAGAAACAAGAACGGCTACTACCAACTCGTCAGCCAGGATATTTCCAAACGGTCGAAAGCTAAGTGATAAGGGTTTGGTAAAATCTTCTAATATATTAATGGGTAATAACACTGGAGTGGGCTGGATATACTTACCAAAATAACTAAGACCCCTCTTGTTTAGACCCGCATAAAAATATGCTACTGATGTAAGCAAAGCTAGTGCAACAGTGGTATTGATATCGTTCGTAGGCGCAGCCAGCTCCCCGTGAGGTAACTGAATTATTCGCCGAGGAAACGGAGCACCTGACCAATTGGAAACAAAGATGGATAGAAACATAGTTCCGATAAAAGGAACCCAGGGAAGGTACTCTTCCTCTCCCATTTGGGTCCTGGTTAAATCTCTAATAAATTCAAGAACATATTCAATAAAATTTTGGCTACCCGTTGGTATGGTTTGGAGATTACGAGTAGCCACAATGGGTAACAACAACAAAATGGCGATTACTACCCAGGAAGTTACAAGAACTTGTGCATGAACCTGGAAGTCTCCTATTTGCCAGTAAAAGTGTTAACCTACTTCCACACTCGATACTTGGTACAGATCATTAATTTCATCGAAAGGCAGTTTCTCGATATACGTGTTATACCCCCTAAATGAATTGACTCGGATGGTAGGGTTTGTACAAAATCATCAGAATTCTGATATACAAATATCTTAAAGATTGTTCATCTAATGAAATTATACAATATTACCGGTTGTGACATAACTCTTTTGCTGCTTCGCTTCGAGTCATCGAGGTAGCGGGTCAAGTAGCCCCACCACCTAATCATTTGGACATCTCCGATTTTGAACGACCCTCACGGATAGCTAATGTCAATTTATCCAATATCCAGCGAATGGAGGATCTCGCATCGTCATTCCCAGGAATTGGAATATCCGTGAGATCTGGATCACAATCCGTATCGACGACACAAATTGTGGGAATACCTAGAGTAATACATTCCTTAAGAGCGATAGATTGTTCGTGTTGATCAGTAATTATCACAATATCGGGCAGATTCGACATATACTGAATCCCACCCAAATACTTCTTCAACCTGAGTAATTACCTCTTCGAAATCGCTGCCTCTTTTTCTGGGAGTCGGTCAAACCCTCCTGTATCTTCTTCATCTTGCAGATATTGAAACTTACGAAGACGCGTTTCTGTAGTGGACCGATTCGTTAACATACCACCGAGCCATTTCTCATTCACGTAGTGACATCGAGATTTCGTTGCAGCCGATGCCACCAGATCAGCTACCTGATGTTTAGTACCTACCATTAAAAATTCTTTTCCCGCCGCTGCTGCGTCAAATACCAAATCACAAGCTTCGGATAAAAGACGAGCAGTCTGAGTTAAATCGAGGATATGAACACCCTTCCGTTCCGTAAATATGTACGGTGACATTTTGGGGTTCCACTTCTGAGTCTGATGACCGAAATGAACTCCTGCTCCCATCATTGCTTCCAAGTCAAGATTCCGATTCCTCTGTTGCGTCTTCCCCTCAAGTATAAAAGATGGTGAATTCAATCCATTCTATCTGTATTTGATGAATTATTACAATCCACTGATGATTCTGATTGCTTAGAGTACACGAAACAAAACATCATTGAGTAAGTATTCTTCTGGTATTTCTTGCTACTAATCTGGGAGAAGGATGAAAGGACTCCTTTATGAATAGCTAGATCCTGATGGAGAATCAACCCCTTCTTCCCGATAGCCAAAGAGACTACTTCTTGTTCCCCATTGGGAATTCTTACTCCTACTTCCAGCCAAACGAAATTCTCTCTGCTTCTTGACTTTTAGATGACGAATTATTTCTTGACCACCCGTTCCGATGGGAACAGGGTTACCAAGAATAACGTTTTCCTTCAATCCTTTTAACCAATCGATTCGGCCTCGAAGAGCAGCTTTGGCTAGCACCCGAGTAGTTTCTTGGAAACTCGCCTCTGACAAGAAACTAGTAGTATTAAGAGATGCCTTCGTCATTCCTAGCACAATAGGCTCATAAAAGATCGCTCTTTTTAATACACGATTCATCCGTTCTGCTTGTGACGATTCAATAAGCTCCCCGGGTAAAAAAACATTAGCCATTCCATCTTCCGACGCTACAACTCGCGAAGTCAATTGCCGAATAATAATTTCCAGATGTTTGTCGGATATTTGGACTCCTTAAGACCCATAAACCCTTCGAATTTGATCGATCAAAACCAATTGACAATGTTCCATACTCGTTCCAGCACTTAAGAAGTGACTCCAAAGATTTCCAATTAATCTCGTGATACCCCTGCTCCATTTCCCGAAAAGATCTTCGATTCTTGCTGGAATAGATGCAACGGAACGAGATTCCAGTAACTGTTCGACCTTCGGAAGACCCTGAATAGTATCCCCAGATTTCGATCTATCATATGGTAATGTTATTAGAGTGTCTCCCTCTCCGATGATATCTCCGGAAGTCTTCTGAATAATAGCTCCCTGGGTTGCTAAAAGAGGCTTTGCTGTTCTGATTAATATGTATTCTTGGTGAATAGCTATGATTTGACCGGATTGAAGACAGATATTATTCCTACAGAAGGATCGACTTTCACTGATTAATAGTCCAAGATTTATTAACAGGATTACTCGACTGGGAGTGTTTCTTGGTACATAGATCTTCTTTGTAGATGAATATCTATCTCGAAGGAGATTGGTAGGATATTTCGATACCAATCCATTTTCATCGATCAGATACCAAAATTTATGTCTCGATGTATCTGTCGAATTATCAACGAAGGAAACTTCGGAGCTATAAGTTTCACCGCCCGGTACGAGGTGGCATTCGGGAAGCGCTGGGGTTTCAAAAGTACCCCAAGAAGTTCCTAATAAACCCAACTCTTCGTGTCCCCTTTGCCAAGGATTAAAGTCCGATCCTTTGGGTTGGGACAATTCTTCTGTATTTCTATTTATAGCGTTCTTTTGAAAAGATCCGGACGTATTACTTGATCGTGCGCTTTTTAAATCTGTATCAGTCCCGACATAGGTATTTGGATCTGATTCTGATTTGTTGACACATTCCACAACCGGATTTTCAGACTTATCTTCGCCTGAATCGATAGACAAGTTTTTGCGAAGGAGGTGGAACGGCGATAGAATCAAGAGGGATGCACCTCGATCCGATACCGAATGAATAGTACTTTGATACTTGGAAACCGATTCATTCCTGCTGTTGGGTGGATTAGGATGAGCTTGAACTGGGGGCACATCGAAATATACCGGCGACTGGGAAAGAGAATTCACCTTCAATCTTCGACGTAGGGGAGGTGTGTCAGACAAAGGTATTGCGTTAACCTGAAGAAAGGTACTGAGAAGATTGTTCATTCTTACACTAGTAAGAGACGTATAGGCTCTTCTTGTAGAAAAGTCTTTTTGCGAATTCACCACTAAACAGCTTCTCACTAATTGAATAGCTTTTTGATCGCTTATCTCAACTTCTTCACCATCTTTATAGGAAATATAAGTAAAGACTTCGATTTTTGGGCACTTTTGCGTATTCGGCCCTTCAGGGTGGGAAACTACTTGGGCCAGAGAATCCTTGGATACATCGTATTCTATTACTGGCCTTACTGGGATGGATGTTTTTCTTTTCCTGTAGAGTGTAACCGATTGGAGGTAAACCCAATTCTTGGATTTGGATCCGTTAAAAAGGACATTACCTGGCGCTACCAGGGTATCGCTTTGCTCAGGTGTACCAGTCACCTCTTCTGGATCATAGATATATCCAGGGACAATTCTTATCTCAGTACCGCTTCGTGTTTTTTTGATCCGGACTAGTCCGCCTGCCTCACTAGTAATATCAGTAGTTATTTGTGTGCCCCCCTCAATAATAGTATTATTTGCTACTGAAATGGAGGAGGGAGGTTCCTGAGTTGTATAAACCTCTTCGGGGATTAGAAAGAAGTTCCCCCCCCTAATGACTCTGTACCAGGAGACCGGGGTATTCGCCATCTCATTGGCAAAAACAAAAGATCTCTCCGCGTTGGATTCAACCTCTATAGTACCATATTTTATGACCCCAGAAATCCGGGTTCGATAGTCAGGATTTTCGGAGATAGCAAGAATATCGTTTTGGCCCAGTATTTTATTTAACCGAACATCAATTTTTGGAAAACACGAGTCACTCAATCCTTTTGTCTGTCGTTCTAGCAACAAAGAAACTCCCTCATTTTCTTTATCGCGCTCTACAAAGATATTGGAAATAATTGAAGTAGATCTTGGGGGTTTGAGCCAATTCGAAAAGCATTTTGGGTTGGTTCCAAATTCTTGTATACCTTTCTGAAAACCCTCGAAATTAGCAGTATCGATGCCCCTGCCGACCCCTCCGCGGAACCCGTGTCTAACGCCGATAGAGCGGGGTTTAACACCGATTCTGTCTTGATCCTCATGAAACATTTGGTTTCTATCAGAATCATTAAGCATTCCTGAAAGAATCCAAATATGACCCGTCTCGTGGACGATATGAATGGGATTATCCATAGAATCACTTGAGTGCCATACGAATCTACTCCAGTGGGTTTCCCCTTCTATATTTGGATAGATAGGTTTTTGAATACGTTCCTTCAGAGGAGATTCTTTGGCCCGTACTTCCGCAATGATTTGTTGCGACTCGACATACTGACCGTTGCAAACCATAAGTAGACTCTGTGCCGGGATGATAAAGTTGTGTACATTACTACAACTCCTGATAACAATAGGTAATTCGTTTCGACACATCCAAGCAGGATGCCCATGTCGCGTGCGCGTGGGATAAACCATCCTTTCATCGAAATTAATAAGTCCATTGAATGGAATTCGTACGTATTCTGCAATATCGCCCGTAAATACCCCACCAGTATGAAAAGTTCTTAGTGTTAGTTGAGTGCCCGGCTCTCCGATCGATTGACCCGCAACGATACCTACGGCTTCTCCGAGTTCTACCAAATTATGATGGGCGAGATTCCAACCATAACACAATTGACGTATCCAAAAAATGCTTTTACATGTCAAGGGAGATCTTATATGTATTGGTTGTGTCGATGTTACCAAGTCACTAGCGAGTCCATCGCCAATATCTTGATTGCGTCTGGCAATACATCTCATACCTGAATAGACATTATCTGCTAACACACGTCCAATCAGTTTTTGGTATGATGTCGTTCGGATAGATCCTCTTCTTTCCTCAATGAGATTTAAGGCGATGCTCTTGGTGGTTTCACAATCCTTTTCGCGTACAACAATATGTTGAACTACTTCAACGAGCCTACGTGTCAAATATCCGGCATCTGATGTTCGTACTGCGGTATCTACAACCCCTTTACGAGCACCATAACAAGAAATAATATACTCTGTCAGCGATAAGCCTTCGCGCAAGTTCCTTCGTATAGGTAGATCAATTACCTGCCCACGGGGGTCCGACATCAATCCTCTCATGCCAAGTAATTGGTGGACTTGGGATACACTTCCCCGAGCCCCTGAGAAAGACATCATGTGAACTGGATTTAGGGGATCGATCACCTTAAAACTAGGATTCATCTCTCGTTTCAAGCATTCACTTGTAGCATACCAGGCTTCGATTGATTGACGCGACTTTTCTACGGCGTGCAGACTCCCGTAACGATAATACTGTTCCGAGACATAACCTTGTCTCTCCGCATCTTATACGAGCCATCCTTTAGAAGGTACTGTTAAAAGATCGTCAATGCCTGATGAGACAGATGCTTTTGTAGCTTGTTGAAAACCCAAAACTTTAATTTGATCTGAAATGTTTGTTGTAGCTGCGATTCCGAAACAAATTACTAACCTGCTAATAGTTTGTCTCATCACAGTCCTATCCATCGTCTTGTTGTAAAAAGGCAATTCAGCTTGATCTGCCATAGCAAAAACCTCGACTTTTTCTTCCTTTTTTTACCCCGCATTAATAATTAGCCAATAGATTGAGATTGAAATCATTTTCTATATATATATATAGATATATATATATATATATATATATATAGAAATATAGAAAAAGCTTACTCACCCCTCATTAATCTAGTCGAGCTTTAAAAGCGTTATACCGCTCGACCCGGTACGGGTGAAGCCCCGCGCGTAAAAGAAAGTTTTGATACACCTTGTATTGCTTCCTTTAATTGCTGATTGAACGAGATGCGACCAGCCGTTGTGAGTATATACATACCAAGTATATGGCCTATCTTGGACCTTCTTATTCGGTAATTATCGTACAAGTGCAAAGAAGTTCCTGAGGGTTCATATTGGCTCTCAATAGGAAATTCACGATTTTTGGAGCTGATCATCTGCGAATCGACACCCCATCGAAGCCACAATAAACTATATAAATCAATTTGTTTTGACTCCTTGGCCCTGAGTACATCGTAATAACTGGTAAAACTGGGTATTTTGGTAGAGGAACCGCTCTCTCTGTCTATGAAAACGGAATGTCTGTTTCCATAAATTCCTTGCCTATTCTCAATCGTTAGTATGTAAAGACCGAGAAGCATGTCTTGACTCGGAACAGATACGGGATCCCCTGTAGCAGGGGATAGTAAATTCGTGTGTGAAGACATGAGAGAACGAGCCTCAATTTGAGCTTCGAGAGATAGAGGCACATGTACGGCCATCTGATCTCCGTCAGGATCTGCATTAGACCCCCCACAAACCAATGGATGCAAACGAATGGCGCGTCCTTCTATAAGAATGGGCTGAAATGCCTGTATGCCCAATCTGTGTAGAGTAGGTGCTCGATTCAACGGTACGGGATGACCTTGCATAACTTCTCGAAGAACCTTCCATACAATGGGATCTTGATTCCTAATCATATTTTTAGCGGTTCGTAGATTACGAGCGAGGTGTCGCCCGATCAAATTACGAATGACAAAGGCCTGGAAAAGCTCGATCGACAATTCTCGGGGTAATCCACATTGATGCAACGAAAGAGATGGACCCACTACGATGACGGAACGGCCTGAATAATCGACCCGCTTTCCGAGCAAATTCTCACGAAATCGTCCTTCTTTCCCTTCAATAACCTCTGAAAAGGATTTGTAAGGCCTGTTATTAATATCTCTCATTGGTTGTCCACGTATTCCGTTATCGATAAGGGCATCCACAGCTTCTTGAACGAGTCTTTTCTGACAAACGATCAGTCCTTCTGGTGTAAATCCACTCCCCGATAGAAATTCAATAAGAGTATTGTTTCGATAAATTATCTTTCTATAAAGCTCATTAAGATCAGAGGTGATTGATTCGCCTTCATATAATTCAACTATTGGTCTCAATTCAGGCGGAAGGACTGGTAGAAGATCCAAAACCATCCATTCGGGCTTGAGATTTGTTTGGATAAAATCCTTGGCTAACTTCATCCGTCTGACCAAAAGATCTTTCCTCCGTTGAACTGTCCGGTCTTCCCATTCATGTCCGACAGATCCTTGCTTCGTCAGTGCTTGCCACTCCGAATACGCACGATCCATAACACTCTGCATATCTAAACTGGCCAATCGTTTTTTAATAGCATCCCCTCCAGTAGCTATTTCATTTCCTTGAAGGGTCTCAAAGTTCCGGGTCGAAAAATAGATGGGAAGAACATTTCTCCAAGATCGATCTTCGTAATTGAATAAACCTCGCAATCTTAATAGGGTGGGTCTTTCAGCCACGGGCCTAGCAAGAAAAAGATTGGGATAGGTCAGATGAAACCCCCCCTTAGAATCGGACATGAGTGTTTCCCCTCATCCGGCTCAAATAGCTATATATGAGTACGAATACATGTTCAATCAACTCTATATAAGTACCGATCTACGGCGGTATGGTATTTATGGAGGCACACCCGCCCATTGTGACCATAGACCATGAAATAGCTGTTCGTTACTCAAGCAACAACTGGCCTTTCTTGAGTAGTCTCAACTTCCCCCTCCTACCACATTATCCACATCTCCACAAAAATTTTTTGAATTTGCTGGCACAGGATGGAGAGAATCCTCTTGTTCCTAATACGATCATTCCTCCTCTTTAGGTTTCCACTCCGTTCCGATGGTTAGCGGTCGAACCGAAAAGCCTTTGCGATGACCGGTTTTTCGGAACCATATCTATTCCAGGAATTCGATTGAAATTTTGCAATCAATATTAGGTTGACTTTTTTTTTTCTTTATCGAATCACGAGTATGAGTTCAAACTTGTTGTTACGAAACCCAAAGATTGGATTAACCGATATAGATTAACCCTGGAGGAGATTCTCCGTACCATACTACTTTAGTACTTTTTTGAACCCCGAGTTACGCAATATCCTCACGATTGTGAGGAACGCGTCGGAATTGGAGGCATCCCATCATCCATAGTATGGGAGACAGATTGAGATTGATCTGTGATAATCGAAATGTACAATCAAGTCACACATCGCAATAGACTGGGCTTTCTAGTTCTTTGAGAGGTTTAGCAAGTAGATTTGCTATGTAACTGGGGACTCGCTTTAAAAACCATACATGAGTTACTGGGCATGCTAGTTTAATGTATCCCATTCGATATCTTCGCACCCGGGAGTCGGTAAACTCGACTCCGCAATGCTTACAAAAATTGGAACGTTCCTCTTCATTATCAACGGATCGGTAGTTTCCACAAGCACAAACTCCACTCTTTATGGGCCCAAAAATTCTTTCACAAAATAAACCACCTCGCTCTGGTTTATGGGTTTTGTGATGCAACGTATAGGGTTAATCGACTTGCCCAACGACATCTCCATTAGGTAACTCCCTTTCGGCCCAGCTGCGAATCTGTTCAGGGGAAGCCAGTCCAATCCGAAGTTGTTGATAATTAGTTCGATGAATCGTAGGATAAAAAGTTTCAATTGGTTTTTATAATTAACAAAACAGTTTCAATTAAGTATCAAATATCCTGGCTCCCCCTTCCCGAATCTCCCTCAAATACAAACTTATGCTCCAGGTTCAGGCCCATGCATCGTAACTCTCGAACCAACAATCGGAAAGATTCTGGAACGGTTTTGGGTTTATGAACGGGTTTTCCGGTCATAATGGCACTGAGTACTTCGTAACGAGCTTGAATGTGATCCGATTTGACTGTAAGCATTTCCTGTAACGTGTAAGATACGCCAAGACCTTCCAAAGCCCAAACTTCCGTTTCTCCAACTCGTTGTCCCCCCCGCCTCGATCTACCCTTAAGGGGCTGCTGCGTGACAAGTGCATAGGGTCCGCTTGATCGTGCATGGATTTTATCATCAACTTGATGAATTAGTTTCATTACATAGGCCTTTCCGACCGTAACCGGTTGCTCAAAGGGATCACCCGTTCGCCCGTCGATTAATCGACTTTTTCCAGGATGCTCGGGTTCGAACAACCACGGGTTATGTGTCTCTGTACTCGCTCCACAAAGCTCCGAAAATACTGGTTTTCTAGAAGCCTCCCGCTCGTATCTCTCATCGAAAGGCACTATCCGATAATGGGTCTTCGGAAACTCCCCAGCTAGCCCAAGCAAACACTCAAAAATTTGTCCTACATTCATTCGTGAAGGTACTCCTAAAGGACTTAAGATCATATCAACGGGTGTACCATCCTGTAAGTGAGGCATATCCTGTCTCGGTAGGGTTTTTGATACAATCCCTTTGTTTCCATGCCTACCGGCTATCTTATCACCCACCTGTATCTTACGCTTCTGCAAGATATATATATGAATAATCTCCGAATCATTCGTGGTATCGTCTTCGGGATAGACCCACCTAACGTCAATGACTCGACCTCTTCCACCAATAGGGACTTTTAAACAACTCTCTCTAGCGTTGACTAGTTGGATACCAGAAATGGCTTGTAACAATCTTCCTTCTGGAGCACGTAACGAGTCCGAACCCTCCTGGGGCGTCAATTTCCCCACTGAAACATCTCCCGTTTCTACCCAAGATCCCAGTCTCACAAGCCCATTATTGTCCAAATGTCGAGGTGCATAACTATCCAATTGAGGTATTTCTCTAGTAACCCTTTCAGGACCCTGATTTGTCGCACAAACCTCGACTATGTGCCTTTCAATGTGAAAAGATGTAGAAATATCTTCATATATCAAACGTTCACTAATCAATACTGCATCTTCAGAATTGTATCCTTCCCACGGCATATAAGCTACTAAGACATTTCTGCCTAAAGCTAATTCTCCTCCAACAGTTGCTGCCCCATCCGCTAGGACCTCTCCGCTTCTTACTAGTTCTCCGGGTATAACCGCAGGTTTTTGGTGTATACAAGTGTTGTTATTAGAACGTTCGTAAGTCTTTAACGTGGTATCTGTAGCGTATAAGCTCTCTTCGTCGCCGTCCTGATCGATGGTGGATATTGTGATTTTATTACCATCAATATATCGGATTCATCCTTCTCGTTCAGATACAGCTACACTTCCCGAATCTAGGGTTACTTGACCCTCTAACCCAGTCCCTACAATGCATCTTTCGGGTTTAGAGAGTGGAACTGCTTGACGCTGCATGGTGGAACCCATTAAGGCACGGTTTGCATCGTTATGCTCAATGAATGGAATGAGAGAAGCTCCCACAGAGAAGTATTGTAAGGGGTGAATGCTTCGGAAATCTACTTGTTCCCAAAGAACGCTTAAAAACTCTTGTCGGTACCGAACCGGTATAACTTCTCTTTGTCTAGTCCTCCATTCCGATATCAATAAGTTTCCAGTAGCTATTCGGTAATAGTCATCCTCAGCGGGGGATAAATCAACCAATTGTTCTTCCGCAAACGACTCGGAGATTTTAAGATAAGGGCTCTGTAAGGATCCAGAACTGCTAACTCTTGCCCGAATAGCTAAAGACGAAATAAGCCCAGCATTCATGCCTTCGGAAGTTTCGATCGGACAGATACGTCCATAATGACTAAAGTGAATATCTCGAGCTTGAAAACTAGCGGTCCGCCTCGTCAATCCCCCAGGACCCAAAGAACTTAATCTTCGTTTATGAACCATTTCTGATAATGGATTGGTTTGATCTAGAAATTGTGATAAAGGATGTGAACCAAAAAACTCTTTGAAGGTTGCTATTACTGGAACGGACGTTACTAACCCCCTGGGAGTTAATTGACGTTTACGCCTAACGGATCTACGAAGATTTTATCGGATCGGATTCTCCAAACGGTTTGAGGCCAGTTTCGGTTGCTCCTGCAGCAGATCCGCCACGGATCGAACACGTCGATTTTTCAGATGATCTATGTCATCGAGGTTACCCATCCCATAGCTTATTTCTATCGAATGATCCGCGGCTGCTAATACGTCCTGGGGTAATAGAAAATGTTCCGTTTCGGGTACATCAAGGGCTAGTTTGATATTCAAGTTTCGTCGACCAATCCGTCCCAATTCACACCTATGCTGAAAAAATCTTTTCTGTAACTCCTTGAATATAGATTCTGAAAATACTATATCTACGTCTGTAGCAGAATATAGATGTTTGTAAAGCTCGGCAATAGCATCCTCTGATGATTCAATGGCACCTTTTTGTTTATTCAATATATTCAAAAATATTTTGGGGTAACGAACATTTTGCAAAATATCTTTTTTACTTAACCCCATGGCTAATAATAAGACCAGAATGGATACTTTCCGTTTCTTGCTAATACGAACCCACATCCCATCTCTCTTATCCATCTCTAGCTTAAATCTTCCTCCCCGATCCGAAATTACGGTGCTAGTATATGTTGGGACTCCTTTTTGATCCAACTCACGATTGTAATAAATACCAGGACTTCTCAATATTTGATTGATCAATACTCTAGCAATTCCATTAATAACGAAAGTTCCTTGCGAATTCATCCAAGGAATAGATCCGAGGCGTACGACCTCTTTTTGCACTATTCCGTCTTTGTTCCAAGTCGATTGAGCTGGTACGTACAGGTCGGCTGAATATGTAACGCATTGATACACAGCATCTCTTTCTTCTACCGAGGGTTCTGCCAGTTGGTACTGTTCACCAATAGATCAAGATTCAACTTCCCTATCTGTATCTTCAATCTCTGGAAAATTTTTTGGTTCTTCAAGCAGTTTTTCGTGAACGAAACGATTAAACCCTTCGAATTGAATTCGTGCGAGTTCTGGTAGTACAGGCATCTTTCTATCTCCTCCTAATATTACATCGCGAACCATTTTCAAACAAAACTCTATCACTTTTGTTTCCCCCAGGGAATTTCCCCAGCCCATACTTTCTAACTTTCCTATTCCCCACCTAGATTCGACGGGAGGTCTGTCATATCAAAAGAACTTTCCAATTCTTTATTTATTCGAAAAAAAAAAAGGAAAGCTCCATCTTCATGGGGGGGGGTTAGGAACAAACGGAAGTATGAACGGAAGATAAAGAAAAGAGGGGGAGTTCTAGTTGTAGGTGCCCGTCATGCGAAGTCGCTATACCAGGAGCCGAATCCTAAAAAAAAAAAAGCAGATTTATGTACCTTTTAGAAACGCATATTTCGATAAATATGAAAATTATACAAAGTTAACATATGTATAGATTAAAAGATTTTGTGACGGCTCGGAGATTAGATATACGTGAGGAATCGCGAAAAACCGAAAGGAAACCCTGCGAGTGTATTATACCAATAGTTCTTATTGCTAGGAAAGCGTGAAAGAATAGACGAATGTCTTTTATTTCTTTTTTGCTACGAGCAGCAATCTTGCCCCCATCAATGATTCATCAATAGAAAAAGGATCTACAGGAATTTACTGAACTGATCCGTAGACTCAGCTTTCGGGAAATTCTTTTGAGTTGTATCGAGTGTTATAGAATATAAACAATAAGATTTTTCTTGTCTAGTCAAACCAAATCGGAATTTGCAATTAACTCATTGATTTGGTAACCAGATAGTTCCCAAAAATCCTGATTAAATTCTCGGACGTGACAAAAAACATGTATTAGGTACTTGCAATTATGGTGCGATGCTCCTGTTCCCCACCCCGTTTGACTCCCATGCTTTACGGAACTGGAATAATCGTATTTACTTCGATCTCGTTTATCCACCCACCAAATAGACGTTCGATTCAAACTCTTTCTATCTATCAATAGATTTGCAATAGATTCATTCTGTCTTCATCGATTTTTTCCATCACTCATAATACAAATCTCTGATACCGTAAATCAAATATCGTCGTTGACTTTGAACTATTCGCTATATAAACTCTAATTACTTTCTGGGATTGTAGTTCAATTGGTTAGAGCACCGCCCTGTCAAGGCGGAAGTTGCGGGTTCGAGACCCGTCAGTCCCGACGGTTAAACTTTTCCGGTATTCAGTTGGAATAGCAATATCGGCGATATACAAATCCTTTATTAGTATCATATTTGGGTCGAGCTGGATTCGAACCAGCGTAGGCGTAGCCAGCGGATTTACAGTCCGTCCCCATTAACCACTCGAGCATCGACCCCTCAATTGGGAAACATTTCGGTTTCGAAAGTAGATATATAGAAGATAATCCACTTTCCATTCCGATGATTTGGAACTAACCTCTTTGGAGGTTATGAGTGCGAGTAACCAGTATGACAAGAATAGTATTATCTTTGCATAAGGATCGCGCGGCGCTTTTATTGCGAAGTGAATGAATACCCCCAGGGGAATTCGAATCCCCGCCGACTCCGTGAAAGAGAGTTGTCCTAGGCCACTAGACGATGGGGGCCGGATCACCCTCTGTAAGTATAGAGTATTCCCCATGAATTGTCAATCTTGGACATCTCCCAGAAGCATAAAAAACTAACCAGAATATTTAAAAAGTTTTTTTTTTTTTTAGGTTTTTTTTTTTATCTAACCGAAAAGTACTGGTTGATTGAGAGATGATCCGAGTTCTCGTTACGAGTGAGAAGGGAATCGGGTATTCTTGAGATTTCTTTTCATGATATACTGTGTAATCGATATTGAAGGTTCAACTTTAATATTCCCTTACTTTTGAAAAATAGGAAATACTTCATTCGGTCGACCCGACTAAACCAATTACGAAGCAAATGGATGGTTCATAATAGAGTCAAAGAGTTTTTCCCCAACGGGACAACTCGGATTATTCTTCAATTGATTTGAAATATTAATACGGAAGTCAATATTCTTGCATTCGTAGCCACTGCACTTTTCATTCTAATTCCTACAGCTTTTCTACTAATTCTTTATATTCAGACGGCAGCTCAAAGTAATTAATGCGGGGATGACTTCAGTGTGCGATACGAAAACAAGTGGAGAAACACAGGTCGATTTTTTTTTTTTTTGCGGGGACAAAAAAAACAGTTCGATTTTTCGGACAATAAAGTGATACACGATTCCAGTGTTAATAACAAAAAGCCGGTCCCTCCGTTGTTTTCTGATCGGGATTAAGTTCCTTCTATTTCGACGGTAATCCGTACGCTTATCCATCTATTTATCTATGTCTCAATCCAGTATCTGCGAATAGATAAATAGATAGAACTTATGAAACAAAAAAAAAAAGAAGAATATTAATAGATTAAACGTTTTTTTTTTGGTTCTATTTTTTTCTGAATTAGGCTTCTATTTTTCGTGAAACCGGGCTTATAGTGGTTGTAGGTGCCTGCTGATACACCCACGGAGAGAAAGAAACCGAAGGAGAATTTTTTGTAGTTCCAGCCCTTCTCTTTTTTTGCCAAAGATACTGGCTAGTCTTCTACCTTTTTACGAACGAATCAAAACCTTAAAAAATAAGGTGAATTAAAATAATTGGTTGGGTTTAATTTTGTAAGATATTGATCTAGGGTTAACTCGACCCAATCCGGTTTTTTTGCATTAGATTAGAATTGTAACGGAAAGACTATGAATGAGCAGATTTGTCGGATCCTAAGGCAAGAGTCGCTAGTGACGTTTTTGTGAGCTTAGCTTTTATTGAATCAAACAAAAATGAGCAAGACTTTTTATCTTTTTTTTTTTATCATTAATATTGATTTGGTGAATCATGAGTGACAATGAGGCGGAGTAAGAGCAGGGGTGGTCCTTTCCGCCCAGTAACAAACTCTTAATCCCTCCCGACTATATGTTTATCCCTACCCCATCAGGTCGGTAACTCCACTTTGACGACCGGATCCACCTCAACACCGTATGAAACAAATCCGAGTGAAACTTTAACAAATATTCTCAAAACCAACTCATATTCATAAAAGAGCTTGTTGATGAGTTGATGAATCGGAAGGAGTAATCAAAAACTACTTCAAATTTTTGTTCTAGAGCAATAGACTCCTATAGCTGAATTCTGTTGAAGCAGAATTCAATTACGAGGAGTAGTTTTTGAAACTAAACAGGACAGGGAGTTTCTATCGGAAAAGGTAAAAGAGCCGCTCACTGGATGGGTTTCCTCCCCCCCCCGGGAAAAAGTACATTCCGGAGCAGGGAGAACGCGAATCGTTGGTTGGTATCTTCACGATGAGTTGCATTCCCTGAATCAGGCTCCAAAATAAACGGTTACTCGTGTTTTATAACCCACTTCTTCCCCAAACTACGAGTGAAAGGGAGAATGTAAAAATCACCGTCGGAGCAGCCCAAGCTATATTAACTAGATCCGTAATTCCAGTCCCTATCCCTTCGATTATTTTGAAATTTACTAACTATTGAACGTTTATGAGTCCGCATACGAATTTTGGACTCGTAGACACTGCGCATGAGGGTCACATTCCTATTCACTAGGATACTCGAATAGCCAAAGATAGTGAGGATGTTCGATCATTCTTTTTTTTAATGTTACCAAACCCTTATCCCGATATCCCGATGATTCACACCTGCGATTCACCAACTGATGATATACTAGTATCGGGATTGTTCATGCGTGACATATCTAGATACACTTAACGTGATAGGCTATAATAGACTATAGAGCATCTCAGTTTGTATTCGGTTTCAGCGCAACGAGCAATCCCTAACAAAGAAAGTAAAAAAAAAAAAAGACTTTTAATTGTATAGTTGTACATACTTATTTTTTTTTTAATCATATGTTTATACAACATTATCTAAGACTCATGTTAGGCGACACCCAGATTCGAACTGGGGGATGAAGGATTTGCAATCCTCTGTCTTACCACTTGACTATGTCGCCTCTCCCTAAGTGCCGGTCCCCAATCAGGTCCGAGAACGAACGTTCATTGATATTGAACACTCCAAGTACACTCATAAGTATACTGGTGAATACGTGTATTAGCAAGTAGCTTATTTCTATCTACCGAACAGATCTATTCGTTACTCAAACAGATCCTTTACCTTAACGTCCCCGGTACATACTACCAAACCCTCTAGGGTTTGTTAGCATAAATTTGCTAGAAGATGCTCCGCGGCTTTTTATGCTTATGTTACTTCATAAACAGAGTTCTTTTCGGTAATTCGATAGGCGGATAGCGGGAATCGAACCCGCGTCATCTCCTTGGCAAGGAGATATTTTACCATTCAACTATATCCGCATAATTTATTATCGTATTTTACACTACACTAGAGCTTGATGCATGGGAATTCTATACATTGACTCAGTTTATTATCGAATCAATATGCCTCGGGCCCGACGGACGGTATTACGGGCGAGGGGACCCAACCTCTCCCCTCGAAACGGATTGAAGCAGAATATCTGTCCCGTAGCTACATTCTATAAATAGAAGAAATCTTCTTGATTCCAAATCTATACTCGTGACAGCAATTCGCGGTAAGAAAAAGAGAAGTATCGATTTATCAAGAAATAAAGGAGTTAAGTATACCTACTAAGAAAACTAATCCGATCCATAAAGAAGCCCCTGAAAAGACAATACCTTTATTGCTGGACCAGCCGTCGGGGGATGCGAGCGCGACGGGTACACCAACAACCAGTAAAAATGATGTAGCAACTAATGCGAATAAAGCCAATTGAAAAGCAATAGTCATAATTCTGATTCCCTACAAATCAAGGAGAGATTATTCTTACCATCCAATCCCCATCCGGTGAGGCCTTCACTGTACCGGGCATCGAGCAGGGGGTAACTAAACCCTTTCCGGTACTCTAGAATCTGATGCTATTCGGTCTACTTACGATTCGTCGACTGGAAAAGAGAATCGCTCTATTTCCGGTGATTATCTACAGGAATTCCGGATCAATCTTTTGAAACTCCTCTCGCTCCATATCTTTCACAATATAGGTTATTTTGATACAATACATATGTATCGAGATTAAGAATATCCGTATCTCATCCAAATAAAGTAGATGAAAAGACTTTTGAATATTCACTGGGAAATCCGCCTATTCAGGAGAGATGGTCGAGTGGTTTAAGGCTCCAGTCTTGAAAACTGGCATGGTGCTGAAACGCCATCGAGGGTTCGAATCCCTCTCTCTCCTATGCTTCAGTATCAAACTGTCATCCATTTAGCACCAAAAGGAGTGAAAAGCACAAACAAGTGTTGCAAACGGATGATTCATTGCAATACTGATTCATTAATATTTGCTGGATATGCTTAGGGTAATTGGACAAGATTCAGGGATAACTCCTTTTTTTTTTCCGTTTTCTGTAACAACGAAAAAAAGATCTATCATCCCCGAGAGCTAGCAAGTCGAGATGAAAACAGCCCAAGACTTGAGTGTTTCTCGGATCTGTGTCAGCGCCTCTTCCAAAGGATCCAAGATTGGTAAGGGCTGCACCAAGCGCAACACCGACCCAAAAACGTGAATTGCTTTGGCACCAGTCAAACTGACTGACTAATTTTATGAAAAAGCTGTATTGTCGCAGATTCAAAAAACTACCCATTACACCGATAGGGCGACTTCATTGTTATTACACATTGAATCAAAAAGATTCAATGACTATTCGGTTCGCCCACAACCGGGCACGAGCCCTCACTGGCGGCTCGCTACTATTACCCCAATCAATTGGGTTAAGCTACTCAGCAAGAAAACGAGGTTGATCAAATGCGAATGCGACGAACGGTACATAGATGCCATTAAATCCCGATTCATCGTTTGTAGGAAACTTTAGTCGTTTCGGAAGATCGGAAGAATGGATAAACACTGTTCCTAAGTTCCTATCCTTTTTAGGAAGATTAGAGACTACTCGTACCCCCTAGCCAACCAAATTGCAATTCGGTCGGTTTATATCTCTCTATCTATCTATCTTAATAGATAGAGAGATAGAGAGCTGAAATGGACCTCTCCCTATGTGTAGGGTATTAGTCGGAAAAAATATTCCCACTCTGGGGGGGCCTCTCCCCCCCTAATTGGATCCCTCAATTAATTAAGGGGAGTCATTGAAAGAACGGGTTCAGTGTCACGATCGATTCCTTTTTCGAACCCGGCTGCAGCAGCACGAGCCCTACCCGCGTGCCACAAGTGACCCACGAAGAAAAAGAATCCTAGAACGAAATGAGAAGTTGCCAACCAACTCCGCGGAGATACGTAGTTGACAGCATTGATCTCAGTAGCTACCCCACCTACAGAGTTTAGAGAGCCCAAGGGTGCATGAGTCATATACTCTGCAGATCGTCTCTCTTGCCATGGCTGTATATCTCTCTTCAACTTACTAAGATCCAAGCCATTAGGCCCTCTCAGGGGTTCCAACCAAGGAGCACGAAGGTCCCAAAAACGCATGGTTTCGCCTCCAAAAATGATTTCTCCTGTGGGCGAGCGCATCAAGTATTTACCCAAACCGGTAGGTCCCTGAGCAGAACCTACGTTGGCACCTAAACGTTGGTCCCTGACAAGAAAGGTAAAAGCTTGAGCCTGAGATGCTTCTGGTCCAGTGGGACCATAAAATTCACTAGGATATGCTGTGTTGTTGAACCAGACAAAGCAACAAGCGGTGAAACCGAAAATGGAAAGTGCTGCTAAACTGTAGGACAAGTAAGCTTCTCCAGACCATACGAAAGCACGACGAGCCCAAGCAAAAGGTTTCGTTAATATGTGCCAGATTCCTCCGAAGATACAGATAGATCCCAACCAGACATGTCCCCCAATAATGTCTTCTAGATTATCTACACTCACAATCCAACCTTCTCCACCAAAGGGGGATTTTAGTAGATAACCAAAGACGATGCCCGGGCTTAAAGTCGGATTGGTAATCACTCTCACATCCCCCCCACCGGGTGCCCACGTGTCATATAAGCCTCCGAAATAAAGTGCTTTAAACACAAGAAGAAAAGCACCAGCACCTAGCAGTATTAGGTGAATACCCAGAATCGTGGTCATTTTGTTTTTGTCTTTCCAAACATAGCCAAAGAATGGAAAGGATTCTTCCAAAGTTTCAGGCCCGATAAGAGCGTGATAGACGCCCCCGAAACCTAAAACCGCGGAGGAAATCAAATGAAGTACTCCAGAAACGAAGTATGGAAAGGTATCAATTACTTCCCCACCGGGACCTACCCCCCAACCGAGCGTAGCTAAGTGGGGAAGTAAGATCAACCCCTGCTCATACATAGGCTTTTCAGAAACAAAATGAGCCACTTCAAATAAGTTCATGGCTCCGGCCCAAAAAACGATCAAGCCAGCATGAGCCACGTGGGCACCAAGTAATTTACCAGACAGATTAATCAGTCGGGCGTTACCAGCCCACCAAGCGAAACCTGTGGTTTCCTGATCGCGACCACCCAGAGAAAGGGTTCCGTTATAGAGCGTTTCCACGGGGTAAAACCTCCTCGGGGAATACAAGGTTTTCGTGGGGTTGATCTTGAGCTGCCATCCAAGCACGAATACCTTCGTTTAATAGAATGTTCTTGGTGTAAAAAGTCTCAAATTCAGGATCTTCTGCTGCACGAATTTCTTGGGAAACAAAATCGTACGCACGTAGATTCAGAGCGAGACCAACCACTCCGATAGCGCTCATCCATAAGCCGGTCACTGGCACGAATAACATGAAGAAATGTAACCAACGTTTGTTCGAAAAGGCAACACCAAAAATTTGGGACCAGAAACGGTTAGCGGTTACCATTGAATAAGTCTCTTCGGACTGAGTCGGGTTAAAGGCGCGGAATGTGTTCGCACCGTCACCATCTTCGAATAGGGTGTTTTCCACGGTAGCGCCATGGATAGCACACAGAAGGGCAGCCCCTAGAACTCCCGCAACTCCCATCATGTGGAATGGGTTTAAGGTCCAGTTATGAAAACCTTGAAAGAAGAGAATGAATCGAAAGATAGCTGCTACACCAAAACTGGGTGCAAAAAACCAACCGGATTGCCCCAAGGGGTAAATCAAAAATACGGATACGAAAACGGCGATAGGGCCGGAGAATGCTATTGCATTATAGGGACGTAATTGTACGGATCTAGCAAGTTCGAATTGACGTAGCATGAAACCTATCAAAGCGAACGAACCATGAAGAGCAATAAAGGTCCATAGACCTCCTAATTGGCACCAACGGGTGAAATCTCCTTGTGCTTCGGGCCCCCATAACAGAAGCAAGGAGTGGGCTAAACTATTAGCCGGAGTAGAAACAGCGGCTGTTAAGAAGTTACAACCCTCCAGGTAGGAACTAGCTAGTCCATGAGTATACCACGAGGTCACGAAGGTGGTACCGGTGAACCAGCCGCCTAAAGAAAAGTAAGCGGTAGGGAAGAGTAATAAACCGGACCAACCCACGAAAACGAAGCGGTCTCTCCTTAGCCAGTCATCCATACTATCAAATAAATCTTTTGGTTCCTTGGAAGATTTTCCAATGGCGATGGTCATATGTATTCCCCCACTCAACTCCTCGAATCACTTATGGGTTCCCTTCTTCCCATTACACGACGTAATACGGTTACAAAACTCTGCAGAGGATTGAACCACAACGTCGTTGTCCCTTCTGAAAAATCGTTCAACGAAGCGGCGTACTCAATGGCAATTACTACGCGAGAGTGATATCAGTTGACCCTAGTAGGTTTCTTTTAGTCCCTCTCTTCCTTTTCGGTTTGGTACCGATACGTATAAATATTTACCTATTACTTAACCTTATCGCTCTTCTATTCCTATCCCGTTTATCGCTCATTGGCTTCTCTATTCGACCCTTTCTTAGTCCTCTTACCATTTCATCGTTTTGCGCTTTTAATCTCTTTCATTCGATTTTTCAATATCGACTTACGAGAGAAGGCAAATCGTTGCACGATTTTTCAGAAAGTGGGTAAACCTCTCTTTTCTTCCGGGATTTTGTCCCCCTTCTGTCGCGTAAACAGACCTTATTTCTATTGGGGACTCCATCAAAAAGATTTGTTTTTCGTCAAACAATCATCAGTATTTTTCAAATACTTCGGCACAGTGCTAGTACGTTCTTTGAACTCTCATGTATTCTCGGCGAATAAACAGAGGAAGCGATTAAGAGATAAGGGAGAATATTAAGTTCGTCCTTGAATTAGGATACGCACGCGTTTATAGATTCGTATGATCCCGATCTCTTTTTGTGGTAATCGCCTACGTTCCAAGAACATCCCAATATTTATTTTACCAATCTCTCAGAAAAATTGAAAGCTTTCTGGTTGTGATTTGTACCGTAGTGGTGTGGAACCCGATCCAGCTTTGAATAGATGAAGAATCTGTTATTTGTTGTTATATCATAAAGTCTTGACGTTGAACGAAGAACTTATATCTTTGCTTCAGGTTCTGATGACAAGACATCAAAAAAATCTGATCTCGTTTGTGAGGAGTTTAATAAAAAAAGTATTCCTAATTAATTTAAAGTGAGATAACTCGTCAATTACTTAAGGATTAGAAGTTTTCCGTACGAAAAGGAAAGAAAAAAAAAAGCGTTCATAAATTTTTTCTATCTAAAATAGATATTTCGATATCGAAAACTTCTATTGGATTCCCATACTAGATATAACCAAATGATCACTAATATCACGAATTATATCCATTTGATTATTCGGTATTGGTGATAACTCTAATTAGGAGTCATAAAAATAACGAAGGTTCGGCCGAATGATAATACTTAAGGGGGTGAGGGAGAGATAAAAAAAAAAGGAATAAAAAAGAAAAAGAAACTCATTTCGTACCAAATCCAAAAAAGTCATTGGATAAATCTCTTGTATCCCTAATCAACCAATTCTTGTTGGTTCACCTACGGTCGATAGAATTCTAATTGGGACTATTGATTTGGAAATATCACAATGTTCGGTTTCTGCAGAACATAAATAAACCAATGCCACAACTCTTACTACTTCTTGTTAGTTAGTCAGAGACGCGATCCTCCGCGCGCTTTTACACGCAAAAAGAACTAACTCGGATTTTTTTGCAAAAAGAAAAAGAGAGGAGTCGAGTCCGATACTTCGTACAACTTCTCCCCTTACCAGCCCCTTATCGGATTCGAACCGACGGCTTACGCCTTACCATGGCGGTACTCTACCACTGAGTTAAAGGGGCCTACCCTTCAAATTACTGATTGATTTCTCTGTCTTTTAAATCGAATGGTGTTTTGGTGTACGAAAAAAAAAAAAGAAAATGTGGTATTTGCTCCATTTACGACTCAAAAAACAAAACTTGGTTTAACGACGAATGTTTCTCTCGATTCGGGACGAAAATTGAAAACGAAAACGTATTTGTTTACGTAATCCAAGCAGGCTCGAGCTCTTGTTTCCATTTCTCTACCCAAACAGCCTTAATCATTCATTAAGCGGATAATCCGAATTGGGTGCTATTGAATCATTGAGGAAGATGCAGGAGGATTAGACCGCTCTAGTTACTAGGCATAAGTAACGGTCTCCTTTGCGGAGACAGGATTTGAACCTGTGACCTCAAGGTTATGAGCCTTGCGAGCTACCAAGCTGCTCTACCCCGCGTGGTTGATACCTCCAATGTAATTATTATACATCTCTTGAATAATTACATTGAACATAAAAAACCATTTATTTATATACATATATATCTATAGTTAGTCATAACTAACCACCAAAATTCTCTGGAACTAATAGAACCACCTTTCACCAGCTAGATTTTATGACCCCAGGCAGTAAACAAGTATGTGCCATTTCGCGTAATACGTGTCTAGATAAACCAAAGTCTCGATAATTGGATCTGGGTCGTCCGGTTAGGGAGCATCGGTTACGGAGACGGGTAGGTGCGCTGTTACGTGGTAGAGACTGTAGTTCCTGGGAAATTTTAATCTTTTCCTGGATTGATGAACTACTTCTGATCCGTTGTTTCAAAGACTGACGGATGAGGTCATATTTTTTCACCAAATTTTGTCTTTTTTTCTCCTTCTCAATGAGACTCTTCTTTGCCATAACTTGTAAGTCGGTTATACAGGGTTGAAATACTAATTTAATTTATAAAAAATGGATTGAATTTTCAATCTAAAGTTATTTTCAATCACTAAATACGAAATAGATATCTATTTCGTATTTAGTGAACCTTGGATTATTGGTCTCGCGATTAGCTCGCACTCAGGAACCGCGGGGGTGAACCCAACGCGGATACACATCGTTGATTGAGCAATGGAGAAATAAACAATTTATCCAAATTTACCCGACGTAGATGCTATTAGAAACGCGGCGTAGGTAAATACGTAACCCACAGAGAAATGAGCTAGTCCAACTAAACGTGCTTGCACAATAGACAGAGCAACTGGTTTATCCTTCCAACGTATCACGTTTGCTAGGGGTGTGCGCTCATGGGCCCAAGCCAGAGTCTCGATAAGTTCTTGCCAGTATCCACGCCAAGAAATAAGGAACATGAATCCGGTAGCCCATACGAGATGTCCGAATAGGAACATCCACGCCCATACGGATAAACTGTTCATACCGAAGGGGTTGTACCCATTAATAAGTTGTGAAGAGTTCAACCATAAATAATCTCTCAACCAACCCATCAAATAGGTAGAGGATTCATTGAATTGAGCAACATTACCCTGCCACAAAGTGATGTGTTTCCAGTGCCAGTAAAAGGTAACCCATCCAATAGTATTAAGCATCCAGAAAACTGCTAAATAGAAGGCATCCCAGGCGGAGATGTCGCAAGTACCGCCTCTACCTGGACCGTCGCAAGGGAAACTGTACCCGAATTCTTTTTTGTCTGGCATCAGTTTGGAGCCTCGCGCATCCAATGCACCTTTCACTAGAATCAGTGTAGTTGTGTGTAGACCTAAAGCAATAGCGTGGTGAACTAGAAAATCTCCGGGCCCGATCGTTAGGAATAACGAATTAGTATTACTATTAATAGCGTCTAACCAACCGGGCAACCACAAGCCTCGACCGGCATTGATTGCTGGACTATCCGCTGAGGATAAGAGTACATCGAAACCATACAAAGCCTTACCGTGAGCAGATTGGATCCATTGAGCAAATACAGGTTCAATAAGAATCTGCTTTTCTGGAGTTCCGAAGGCTAACATAACGTCGTTATGAACATAAAGTCCTAGAGTATGAAAACCTAGAAATAAACTAGCCCAACTCAGATGGGATATTATGGCTTCTTTATGCTCCAACATTCTTGCTAAGACGTTATCTTTATTTTGTTCCGGATCGTAATCCCGAATAAAGAATATCGCCCCATGCGCAAAAGCTCCTGCCATGATAAATCCGGCAATGTATTGATGATGAGTATATAACGCAGCTTGGGTTGTATAATCCTGTGCTATGAAAGCATAGGGGGGTAAGGAATACATATGTTGCGCAACTAAGGAAGTGATTACTCCTAAAGCAGCTAATGCAAGTCCTAATTGAAAATGAAGGGAGTTATTTACTGTGTCATAAAGCCCCTTGTGTCCACGACCCAGTCTACCACCTGGAGGAACATGAGCCTCCAGAATTTCTTTCATGCTGTGTCCAATACCAAAGTTAGTCCTGTACATGTGACCAGCAATGATAAACACAACCGCAATTGCCAAATGATGATGAGCCATGTCGGTTAGCCACAAACTCTGAGTCTGTGGATGGAATCCTCCCAGGAAAGTCAAGATAGCCGTTCCGGCCCCTTCTCCGGTATTGAATACGTGGTTAGCTGAATCAGGGTCCTGTGCATAAACACCCCACTGACCCGAAAAGAATGGTCCTAAACCCTGAGGGTGCGGTGCTACAGTTAAGAAATTGTCCCATCTTACATGTCCACCCCTAGATTCGGGAATAGCTACATGAACCAAATGGCCCGTCCAAGCTAAGGAACTAACGCCGAACAGTCCCGAAAGATGGTGATTTAGCCGAGATTCTGCGTTTTTAAACCAGGAAAGGCCCGGCTTCCATTTCGGCTGTAAGTGCAACCAGCCGGCTAGTAAAAACACAGCAGATAGGGCCAGCAAGAAAATAGCCCCGGTATAAAGATCTTGGTTACTGCGTAGACCAATTGTGTACCACCATTGATATACACCAGAATACGCGATATTAACCGGACCTGGAGCTCCTCCCCGGGTGTAAGCCTCCACAGCTGGCTGACCGAAATGGGGATCCCAAATGGCATGAGCGATTGGTCTCACATGTAATGGGTCCCGTCCCCATGCCTCAAAGTTACCTTGCCAAGCCACATGAAATAAATTCCCAGAGGTCCAAAGAAAAATGATAGCTAATTGACCAAAATGAGAAGCAAATATCTTCTGATAGAGACGCTCCTCGGTCATGTCGTCATGACTCTCGAAGTCATGCGCAGTGGCTATACCGAACCAGATACGACGAGTAGTTGGGTCTTGGGATAGACCCTGGCTGAACTTTGGAAATCTCGATGCCGTAATGTTTCTCAAATCCTCCTAGCCATTATCCCACTGCAATAATTCTCGCTAGGAAGAACGCCCATGTTGTGGCGATTCCACCCAGAAGGTAATGAGCCACTCCCACGGCACGTCCCTGTATAATACTTAGAGCCCTAGGCTGAGTAACAGGAGCAACTTTCAATTTGTTATGAGCCCAAACAATAGATTCAATGAGCTCTTGCCAGTATCCGCGACCACTGAATAGGAACATCAAGCTGAAAGCCCAAACGAAATGAGCTCCCAGGAATAGAAGACCATATGCAGATAACGAGGAACCATATGATTGAATAACTTGGGAAGCCTGTGCCCACAGGAAGTCACGTAACCATCCATTAATAGTTGTTGAACTCTGTGCAAAGTTTCCTCCAGTGATGTGGTTCACTACTCCTTCTTCGCTTATACTACCCCATACGTCGGATTGCATCTTCCAACTGAAGTGAAAAATAACTACTGATATGGAGTTGTACATCCAGAACAAACCTAGAAAAACATGATCCCAAGCAGATACCTGGCAGGTACCTCCCCTACCTGGACCGTCACAAGGGAAACGGAAACCAAGATTTGCTTTGTCAGGGATTAGGCGAGAACTGCGTGCAAATAGAACGCCTTTTAGTAATATTAATACAGTAACATGAATTGTGAATGCATGAATGTGATGTACCAAGAAATCTGCCGTACCCAAAGGGATTGGTGCCAAAGCAACTTTACCGCCCACCGCTACTAAGTCGCTTCCGCCCCAGGTTGGGCTGGTACTCGCCGCCGCATTGGGTGCGGTTGAACCAGGAGCCAAAGCATGGGTATTTTGTACCCACTGAGCAAATACGGGTTGTAACTGAATTGCGGTATCCGAAAACATATCTTGGGGACGTCCCAAAGCACTCATGGTATCGTTGTGGATGTATAGGCCGAAGCTGTGGAAACCCAAAAAGATACAAACCCAGTTAAGATGTGAAATTATTGCATCACGGTGTCGAATGACACGATCTAACAGATTGTTATATTGAGTAGTTGGATCGTAATCCCGTACCATAAAAATAGCCGCGTGTGCAGCTGCCCCAACTATTAGGAAACCTCCAATCCACATATGGTGTGTAAACAACGAAAGTTGTGTAGCATAATCTGTGGCTAAGTAGGGATAGGGGGGCATAGCGTACATATGATGGGCCACGATAATCGTTAACGAGCCTAGCATGGCAAGATTGATGGCTAACTGAGCGTGCCAAGAAGTAGTTAGGATTTCATAAAGACCTTTGTGACCCTCACCCGTGAAGGGGCCTTTATGAGCTTCCAAAATCTCTTTCATACTGTGGCCAATACCCCAATTGGTTCTATACATATGACCGGCTACCAAGAAAAGAACAGCGATGGCTAGATGGTGATGGGCGGTATCAGTCAGCCATAAGCCTCCCGTTACTGGATTCAATCCCCCACGAAAGGTTAAAAAATCCGAGTATTCTGACCAGTCAAGAGTGAAAAATGGGATCAATCCTTTTGCGAAACTGGGAAAGGTTTGAGCCATAAGTTCACGATTAAGGATAAACTCATGAGGAAGGGGGATTTCTTTCGGATCAACCCCTGCATCTAGTAGTTGGTTTATTGGTAGCGAAACATGTATCTGATGCCCAGCCCATGCTAGAGAACCCAACCCAAGGAGACCCGCTAGATGGTGATTAAGCATAGATTCTACGTTTTGAAACCAGGCTAGTTTGGGAGCAGCCTTGTGGTAATGAAACCAACCAGCAAAGAACATTAATCCTGCAAAGATCAAACCGCCAATTGCTGTACAATATAGTTGTAACTCACTAGTTATGCCGGAAGCTCGCCAAAGCTGAAAGAATCCGGAAGTTATCTGTATTCCCTGAAAACCTCCGCCCACATCTCCGTTAAGGATCTCTTGACCCACGATCGGCCAAACGACTTGGGCGCTAGGCTTCACATGAGTAGGATCATTCAGCCACGCTTCGTAATTCGAGAAACGAGCCCCATGAAAATACATACCGCTCAACCAAATGAAAATGATACCCAATTGGCCGAAATGAGCGCTAAAAATTTTACGGGATATATCCTCTAAATCATTGGTATGACTATCAAAATCGTGAGCATCAGCATGCAAATTCCAAATCCACGTGGTAGTACTAGGACCCTTAGCCAACGCTTTTGAGAAATGTCCAGGTTGAGCCCATTTCTCAAAAGAGGTCTTTACGGGATCCTTCTCCACCATAATCTTGACTTCTGGTTCTGGTGAACGAATAGTCATCGAGACTCTCCTCTCTTCGGACGAGGGATAACAACAACCTACCAACAGAGGATACAAAACTTCTAAGAACCGAAATTGTTACTACCAAGTAGTAATTATTTCTTTTTCTTTTTCGAGTTTAGAACTGGAACAACCGAGGTAGAAGAATTATGCGGGGCAGGCATTTGATCCTATTATTACACAACCAATCAGCGCCTCATGGACTTCGAAAGATTGTTTATTTGATAGGAGTGGGGGGGGGGGCGCCAGTAAGCCGTTTGTCTCACTTGTTGGCTTGGCGCGCGTCGCAATGTCTCCGCCCCGTTCACCGATTAAAGGGAGGAGGAGCGTCCTGTAATTTTTAACCAATTCTGCGCTTCGATGTAATTACTCGGAGAAAGTGCTATTGCTTGTTTCCAATAATCAGCAGCTTGATCAAACCAAGCCTCTGAATTCTCGGAATCTCCTTGCTGAATGGCTTGTTCCCCTCGGTCAGGATGGATAAATCGTTTCACAATCTCCTCCTTCAGAACCGAACTTGAGAGTTTCCTGTCTCATACGGCTCGAATAACTACCCCATTTTCTCCATCGCGCAATCGTCTTTTCCATTAAATCAATAGATAGAGAGAGTCTATTGCTGATTAGTACAGGGACTAAAAGTAGTTATTTATACGGGTTTTAACTCTATTTCACCTCGAATAGAGTTTTGTCCATATTCCCAGTCAATGAAAAGGTAATGAGATTATAAAATCATACTCATGAACATTGTTCCTTTTCTTGAACCGACTATCCTATGCTGAATACGGATCCATTTAGAGAGAATCTTCCTTTGGGATTTGATACTACACCGTGGCCCGATACTTATTCATTTCCCAATTCATTCTGCTACAGAGACGAATTGCATAACCTATGGGGTGGACCAAACTCATTGTATCGACCCAGAGTTTCAATGATGAATCTTTACGGTGCTACGTTTTTCGATTCAGCCAATTATCCATGGGATAGCTGGGCTATATCCCCCCCCTCAAGCCTGGGTTGAATTAGGGAGGAGATGGAACCGTATCCCACAGCTTGTGGCAACTCCTCCTGGGAGTATGCTTGTGGGATGCCTCTTTCGTTGGTTGAATAGTTATGAACTAGAAGATCCTAAAGTGTGGATAATCGCACGTAGTGACAGATCACAGCCATATTATTGAGAGCTTGCGGCAGAAAGGAGTTTCGCTCCAGTGCTTGAAAATAGTATTCCAAAGCTTTTGCGTGTTTACCATTACTAGTATGAATAAGACCTATATTATAGAGTATGTAACTCCGATCGTAAGAATCTGTCTCTAAACGCATGGCTTTGTAGTAGTTTTATAAAGCTTCTGCATATTCTCCTTCAGATTGGGCCGACATCCGTTGCGGTTGCTAATGCAAATAGGCTCCGTTTCAAAACCGTACGTGAGGTTCTCACCTCATACGGCTCCTCCCGCCCGATGCACGAAGGGGTGTCTAGTATCTGAAATAACCTAACTATTTCTATCCCTAATCCGTGGTTGGACGGGGGTTAGCGTCTTCCGGAATTAGTGTCTGACCATCCTTCTTGCAAAGAGTTTCTTGTTGAGACAACCACATAACCAAATCAATAAGTTGTTTCCAAGAAAAATAAACTCTTTGACGATTTCTTCGTTCCCAACGCTTCGGTTTCTGTTTATCGCGGGGCTTGCTCACCTCGACAATCTCCGATGATTCTAAGGGTATCCAAGAAACAAACGGGATGGCTGTCTGTCGTCCCAATCACTGTCGACCACGATTTCAGAGTCGTCGGAAATACGTGATACGTGGCGAAACCGAGGATTAACGAAGCCTTTGTTTTGTCAATTTCTACACGTGGTGCTTCCCTCCTTATGCTTACCCATTGAACGACGCGTAATATCTCGTTCTTGGGGTTTAACCCTTCGCTTGATACCAAAATCCGTAAGGACTTGGAACTGTAGCATCCGAGGTTGCATCAATCGTGGATACGCGACCGAAGGACTTGTTTCTAAATAAAAACACACCTCCACCGAGTGCGGGTCTACTGGGATTCCCAATCCATCCGGAATAAGGACAACTTGTTTTCCCGTCGAATCGCACCATCCCTATAATAAGTAAAAGCTTCTCTTTCTCTTTTAGTAGTTGGTAAAACCTGTAACGAAATATCTGCCAGAATTGTGAAGGTTTTGTCAATAGAATTGTCGTTTCTCTGAGATCTGGGCATAATCAAATCTAATTTTTTTTTACACTTATTGTTGTATTAATCGAGGTTACGGGAAAACAGAAATGTTTTTTATGATACAGAAGAAGAAAGTAACGAAACGATGAAATATATCGCGCATTATTGCTGCACTTCAAATTCAAAAGAGGATGAAATGGAATAAAAAAAATAAATCTATATCTATTTTTTTTTTTTAGATTTGATGAAAACTCTGTCTGAAACGGAGGTTCTCCATAGATGGGAAAGTTACGAACAAACCCACAAAAAACAATTTGAAGTTGTTCCTCTTCAACGTTTAATGAAAAAAAGATCTTCCGAATTTTTCCACCACGACCTACTCGCTTTCCCCCCCTCCCCCCAGCTAGGACATATAAAGATTTTTGTAATGACTAAACATCTAAAAATCAACTCTGCTTTCTTGTTATTAGTACCAATTACTAACTTGTCATTTCGCCAACAAAATCTCTACAATACGTGAGGGTATATGAAGAATCGGATCTTTTGGGAAGGATGGCCGAGTGGTTTAAGGCGTAGCACCGGAAATGCTAAGTAGATTAATGTTTACCGAGGGTTCGAATCCCTCTCCTTCCTTTCCCTTTTCGACCCCTTCACGTTCATCCAACCATAACACTCCGAAAAGTCGCTGAGTTGTTGAAAACCTAATCCTAGTGCGATTATTTTAATCGAGGCCAGAATAACTCGTTTCAGATAACGGAATCCCACTCAAAATCTTGATAAGTTTTTGATAATAAAACTTTTCGTTGTTTTAAATGGTTGAAATCGTTCGTTAATATCTCGATTTAATACAATGAAAAATAGAAATCCCTAAATTACAAAATTGGATATCGATTTATGTTACAAAAAACGAATCGGATAGGCAGATTTCATCAAGTTTTTCCTATTCTACTGTACTGATTACCCCAAACAGTTTGTCCGAGAATCCTTTTTATTTTATCTTTTTTTTTTTTGTTTTATAAGGATTCTCAAAGAATTGTATTAAATCGATGGGTTGTTAGTTGTTAGTGAACAAGTTGCTTGGCTTTAAGCCTTACGAGAATAATACTCGACGATTAACAACTCATTTATATTCAAATCCATAGATTCTCGTTTGGCAACTTGATTAACAATACCCCTTGGTTTGTTGCCTTCCAAAATAGAAAGACTCAAGTGATCTGGTATTTCATTGCTTCGGGAAGATTCAAAGACACCGCCTTTCAGTACATTATAGGAAGTTGGTCGATTCCGAACAGTAATATTGTCTTGTGGTTCACAACGGTAACTTGGTACATCCACAATACGATCATTGACTAAGATATGTCTATGATTAACCAACTGCCTAGCTGCAGGAATAGTTGGAGCCAAACCTAATTGAAAAACGATATTATCTAAACGCATTTCGAGTAATTGCAACAATACTTGGCCTGTCGAACCCTTGGTTTTTCTAGCGATACGAACATATCTAAGTAATTGGCGTTCTGTTAATCCATAGTTAAAGCGTAATCTCTGTTTGGCTTCCAAGCGCACGCAATACTGAGATATCTTTTTCGAAGTGGATTGATCAGCAGCGACTCGACTTTCTCTCGGATTGGGTGCCTTACCTGTAAGCCCCGGCAAACTTTTCAGACGACGTATCATTTTCAAGCGAGGTCCTCGGTAACGAGACATAAATACTCCTTTTCCGTAAACGTTTCATTAGTGGAAATAACAAAATTTTCAGGGATTGGTACGAAAATCTTTACTATTATTGAAATAATATTCAGCCAGTCTAATTAGAGACTAGTATTTGTGACAATCATAACATACGAATGAGAACTATCAATCACTCGATCTATTATCAACTTGTGAAAGCGAGAGAGGGGGGGGGCCAAGCATAGGCAAACGAGCGTTCGGTATTGGGCACAATATTTTGTTTAAATTCCTGTAGGATACCCATTCATATAATGGCTTTGCGGAGAAACACAAATTGACCGGATTTACATTTTGTATTGCTTCGATTGGCACATCAATGTATAATTCTGATGTCCTACGGGTGCCTGATAGGCAGGGACGGTGTAACTGATAAGCAGAATCCAATTAGATTCGCTTGCTAAGCAATTAGTCATTTCTTCTATATACACCGAAAAAAGGTCCTCTGAAAAAGGATTGTTGAGTAATCTATTAGGTAACCGATTTCTGGGCATAGCATAGACAAATATGGTCTCTGCCAAAAGAAAACCTATACTCTATCCTATAGCGATTTTTTTGAGGTAAGACACTGAAAACTGAGCGGTTTTCGAAAGCACGCTAGAAACTTCCAATTAATCGTCTTTTTTTTTTTGTTTGTTGGGGCCCAACGAGAGGGGGATATGGCGGAATGGTAGACGCTGCGGACTCAATCAGATTGAGCCTGAGTATGGAAACGGATCAAGTGACAGCTCTCAGATTCAGGGGAACCCAGGATTATTTTGCGGGTAATCCTGAGCCAAATCTAGCTCCACCCGAAATGACTTTCAGGTTACGGAGTGGGATAGGTACAGAGACTCGACGGGAGCTATTCCAACGAATCGATTTATTGATTCCCGATTTTGATTCGATAGTGACTGACTGTTTAACCGCTCCGCATTAGTGGAGTGATCAAACTGGATGAGGTACAGGATTGTGAGACGAAAAGAAATAGTTGCATGCGTGTCGGGCGTGATCCCTGTTCCGTGCAGAATCGGCATTCGGTCACACCAGTGTCTACTCCGAAGATTCTGGAATGATAAAAGAAACGAAATATCTATTTGATTCATTACTAAATCTCATATTTCTTTTCTATCCGAAACAACACTTGTTTATCATCGTATTATGATGAGTACTCTCGGACGATATTGTAATTAATAATATCTTCGTGGATAAAGATAGAGTCCCATTCTACACGGTTAGCAAACGCAACAATGCAAGTTGTAGTAGAAAGAAAATCCGTTGGTCCTTAAAGACCGTGAGGGTTCAAGTCCCTCTATCCCCAGTAAAACAGGATAAAAACGACAATCCAAAGATTGTCGGGTCCATATCATCTGATTGCGCTGCAAAAAGCAAAAGTAAAGCTTATATTTCCGACTCAAGGTTTATTTTATATACAAGAAAAACCCGATCGGTTTAATCTATCATCCAAATAGAAATCACAAAGGAATCATTCAGGGAGTCTAAAAAACTGCCTGAATGGTTCCTTTGAAAAGCACAAAAATTCATTGAAGAAACTAGCGTTGTTTCACAGAACCTTTTGGTTGGATCAGACAGATAGACAGAACACCAAAGGATCCACCTCGTCTTTTTTTGAAGTATCTCCATTGGCCGGGATAGCTCAGTCGGTAGAGCAGAGGACTGAAAATCCTCGTGTCACCAGTTCAAGTCTGGTTCCTGGCATATCAATAAGACAGATAAAAGTTCGATTCGATGTCATAGAAGACATCTATTTATCGAAGGGACTAATAGATCGTATTGAGACCAGCGTTTAAGGATCGATTGATCACTCAAGAATGGGTTACTGAAAAACAGTAATATTAATGGAAAAGAACCACATAGAAAGAAAACTTGCAAATGATTATTTATAATCAAATAAGTCTCTTGCACTTATATGCGACCTATACATACCCTAATAGGCATCCTGCAACTCATAAAAATTAGGTACGATATAATCCTTACGCAAGGGCCATCCGACCCAACTCTCAGGCATCAGTATGCGCTTAAGATGCGGATGACCCTGATAAATGATTCCCAACATATCATAGGATTCCCGTTCCTGGAAGTTAGAACCCTTCCAAACCCAATAAACCGATGGGATTCTCGGATTCTCCCTTGGAACAAAAATTTTTATACAAACTTCTTCGGGCTGATCGGCTTCATCTTGCATCTGCGTGAGATGATACACACTAACTAGGGACCCTCCCGGCGTGGCGTCATACGCGCATTGGGAACGCAGATAGTTAAAGCCATACACATATAGAGCAACAGCTACAGACAACCACTCCTCTGCCTTCACCTCCAAGATCTCGACGCCTCTATAATCATAGCCGAGAGGCCTGTGAGCGAATCTATGCTTAGTCAACCAAGCAGATACTCGACCCTGTGTCTTGGTGGTATCGAGTTCTTTTCTATCAATAGTATCCATATCAGTTAACACCTCTTCTTTCGATACTTACGAAGTAAATCTCTCAATCGGTTTTTGATACTGATTCTTCAAACTGACCTTTTCTATTTGAATCCACTGAGAAAAGCTCTAACAATGAATCTGTGCTCCGATTATCTATTTTCTGGTTGTATTCGCCGGTATGAATACTGGGTACGTAACGAAGTTGGTGATTCGTACTAAAATATTTTTTCCTAGTGTAACGGGAACTCTGATCCTTATCTCTAGAGTTATCTCGAGCCATCTTTTTCCGAAGTTTAGTCACGGCGTCGATAATGGCTTCGGGTTTGGGTGGACAACCCGGTAGATAAATATCTACGGGAATTAATTTATCTACCCCACGTACTGTACTATAGGAATCTGTACTAAACATGCCTCCCGTAATTGTGCAAGCCCCCATAGCAATTACAAATTTTGGTTCAGGCATTTGTTCGTATAGTCTGACCAGAGACGGGGCCATTTTCATGGTTATCGTACCGGCTGTCACAATGAGATCTGCCTGTCTGGGACTGGATCTAGGTACTAAACCATACCGGTCAAAATCGAATCGTGAGCCTATTAGTGAGGCGAATTCGATGAAACAACAGCTAGTACCATATAGAAGGGGCCACAGGCTTGATAATCTGGACCAATTGGAAAAATCGTTAACGTTAGCTAAAAAAATTGAATTTGACGCGCCCTCTTCGGGTAACAAAGACTCTATCGAATTGATGAAAAGATTCTCGGAGGAATCGACTCCGCTTGTGCTTCTATCCCTTGAATATTCGGAAATTGAGACCATTCCAATGCTCCTTTTCGCCATGCATGAACCAAACCGACTATTAGTATAAGTATAAAGACGATCACTTCAATAAAGCCCAATAGACCTAAGTCCCTGAAGCTCATAGCCCAGGGATAAAGAAATACTGTCTCGACGTCGAAAATGGCGAATACGAGGGCAAACATGTAATAACGGATCTGAAATTGAATCCAGGTATTTCCTTTTGGTTCAATACCCGATTCGTAACTCGCCAGTTTTTCTGGCCCCTCGCGCTTCGGAGCGATAAAGCCAGAAATTGAAAAAGCTAAATAGGGAATAAAGAGACATACTAGTAAAAAGATCCAAAAAGAATCATATTTATGGAGCAAAAACATTTAAATACTCCTTTCGACTTTATTTAGAAGTTACCAAATCGCTTTACCACACTAGGTGTAACATGTATATCTTTTTTGGAAAAGCGAAAAACAAGGATCGTTAATCCGTTTCTACTTGTTGCGGTATCAACCATCCAGTCATAAAAGGAGACTAAGAAACTGAGAAAAAAATATCGACTGCGCTTATGCTTCTATCCCTCGATCCTTTTATGAAATTTTGGTTTTATACGTATTTATTCTTGAATACAAATTTATTCATTTTGACCATTCGGTCAATGAGAAACACCGTACGACAGAAAAATGAACTCATTTTTTTGTTCGAGAACTCGAATTTAATGTATTAATGAGCTAAGTTGGACCAGTCTACTCTACCAAATAATCAAATAATTATTATTTATTTTTTTTCGACAGATTAGGGCTATACGGATTCGAACCGTAGACAATCTCGGTCACGCAAATCGGAATGTATAGAACATTCTTCAACTGCTTAACGAACCCAACATGCCGCTTTCGCTGCATTGGGCTCCCCCACCAACTGTTCCCCGTATCCAGCCGGGATTAACGAACAATCGTTGATGCACCAACCTTTGTTTTACCAAATAAGATGGTTCCGTGTGCTCGACCAAAGCCTTCTACAACCCGTTTTTGGGATATAGACAAAGCGATCCCGAAGTATCTTGAGAAGGTTACTAATGTTGACACAGGTTTGCCTTTAGGAAACACAGATTAACTTCGTAGTAGTTCATGCTCTCTGTCGATCGAAAAGAATATACGATACTCCTTACACCCGAGAGTCCGTAAGACGAAGAAGAGATCTCGTTAGGGTCCTCGCGTAGTCCCCATTACCCACGGCATTGAATAGATTACTCATCCACCATATCAACAACTTTTTATTACTGATCCTTTTTGATCAATCCATCTGTCATGCTACTTTTCTTTTGCACTCCCCATCGAGGTAAGACAGAAATATATCAAGCAGGATCCTGCGTGAATCGTTCAAGTTCGATAAACCTTTCCAAAAAACATCGGCGCACGTGTAAACGAGGCGCTCTACCAACTGAGCTATAGCCCTTAATCAGTTTAATTATACGATAGGTATTTTATCGTTGTCGGGTAAGTCTTGTCAAGTCAAATAATCGATTGCGGGTAGAAACGACTCGTGTGTCAAATGCGGGGAAGCAGATCAATAACATATATCTATCTATATCTATATATAGAGATATAGATAGATATTTTTTTTTATTGGAATATAACATATAGTTGTTTCTAAATATATTGTATGGGTATAATGGATGTGGATACGGAGGAGATTCTATTGCAGAAGCAATAGCCTACTTGACTCAGCGGTTAGAGTATCGCTTTCATACGGCGAGAGTCATTGGTTCGAATCCAATAGTAGGTAAAACTTATTAGATACCATAAATTTTCTATTGATATCTAATAAGTTCTACAAAAATCCAGATATATCCGGGCGGGAATTCAGTAGTATCCCGCTCGGTATCGAACTAGCAATTTGAGAAAATCCGTATCACAATTCTTCAGTTGTTTATGCGCTACGAAGTCGGAATAAAGAAGCTGATTAAATAGCGTTTAATGCTTCTAATCGGGCCTTGGCTCTTTTAAAAGCTAAATTAGCCTCTATTACACTTTTTTTGCCCTCTGCTTTTGCTGAGTCAGCCTGAGCTGCCTGGAAAGCTTTTCGAGCCTCGTCAGGATCGATTTCGTTAGCTCGTTCCGCTTCGTTAACTAGTATCGTTACTTGATTATTATCTATCATAGCAAAACCACCCATCAAAGCCATTGCGGACCACTGCTCGCTCTGGCGTATCCTCAAGACCCCCATATCCAAAGCTGTTAGAAGCGGTGCGTGATTGGGTAGTATACCAATCTGACCACTATTCGTGGATGAAATAATTTCCCGAACCTCAGAATTCCAAACAATTCGATTAGGAGCCATTACGCGAAGATTTAATACCATCCCTGTTATTGACCCTCCACTTGTAAAGTCGCTGCCTTTGCGGTAGCTTCATCAATATTACCGACCAGGTAAAAAGCTTGTTCAGGAAGATTATCCAATTCTCCAGAAAGAATCATTTGAAATCCCTTAATCGTTTCTACTAGACTAACGTATTTACCTGGAGAACCAGTAAAGACTTCTGCGACAAAAAATGGTTGTGACAAGAAACGTTCTATTTTTCGAGCTCTAGCTACTGTTAAACGGTCCTCTTCGGATAATTCATCCAGTCCAAGAATCGCTATAATATCCTGAAGTTCCTTGTAACGCTGCAAAGTCTGTTTCACCCCTTGAGCCGTTTCGTAATGCTCCTCACCCACGATCCAGGGTTGTAACATGGTTGAGGTCGAATCTAGGGGGTCTACGGCCGGATAAATACCCTTCGCGGCTAATCCCCTCGAAAGCACAGTAGTAGCGTCTAGGTGTGCAAATGTTGTAGCAGGGGCCGGATCGGTTAGATCGTCCGCGGGTACGTAAACAGCTTGAATAGAGGTTATGGATCCTTCTTTGGTTGAAGTAATTCTTTCCTGTAGAGTTCCCATTTCTGTACTAAGAGTTGGTTGATAACCCACAGCCGAAGGCATTCTACCCAATAACGCAGAGACCTCTGATCCCGCTTGGACGAAACGGAAGATGTTGTCAATGAATAGGAGTACATCTTGTTTGTTGACATCCCGGAAGTATTCTGCCATTGTTAGGGCAGTTAGACCAACCCTCATACGAGCTCCCGGTGGTTCATTCATCTGACCATAAACCAGAGCCACCTTTGATTCGGATATGTTCTCTTCATTAATAACCTTGGATTCTTTCATCTCCATGTAGAGATCATTACCTTCACGTGTACGTTCTCCTACCCCACCGGATACAGATACACCTCCATGAGCTTTTGCAATATTATTAATCAGTTCCATAATAAGGACTGTCTTACCTACTCCAGCCCCTCCAAATGATCCGATCTTACCGCCTCGACGATATGGGGCCAAAAGATCTACAACCTTAATCCCTGTTTCAAAAATCGATAATTTGGTATCCAATTGGGTAAAAGCTGGTGCAGGCCTGTGAATCGGAAATGTTGTACTACTCTCTACAGGACCCATATTATCTACGGGTTCGCCAAGTACGTTGAAGATTCGGCCGAGGGTTACTTCACCAACAGGAACACTAAGGGGAGCTCCTGTATCAATAACACTCATACCTCTCATTAAACCATCTGTAGCACTCATGGCTACGGCTCTGACTTCGTTGTTACCTAACAATTGTTGTACTTCACAAGTAACATTAATCTCTTGACCCGCTGGGTTCCGTCCCTTAACGATTAAAGAGTTGTAAATATTGGGCATTTTACCCGGAGAAAAAGCAACATCTAAAACTGGTCCAATGATCTGAGTGATATATCCCACATTATTTTCCACCAATTTAGAAATTTCGAAAGAAAGAGAACTGGTTTTCATAACTATTTTGGTGTATTATCTTTGTTTGATTACTGAACCAATAGAAAGATCTCTTATTTCATTATCGATCCTTTGATAGTGAAGGAATAGTCAGTAGTTCTTAATAAACTCCATTTATTTCCTTTTACCAAAAAGAAAACTAGATGTATATGAAATGGAGAGATGGGCAGGCAAAAGGTGCTGCAGATCCAGTAGAATTGCTTTTTCGGTTCCTGGTTGATAGACTAACAAAAATTGCGTTCCATGGATAAAATCATTCTGTCGCATACGACACGACCATCATGCTCTATCCATCGAATCTTCGTTATTAACTCAGGCATTTTAAAAGACGGACCAGACATTCGGTTCGATCCCTTTCTTTCTTCTATCGACTAGTCTAACCATGAAGAGATTCCCGAGTCAATCTATTGGGATGGGATGGAACGCCATTTATGAGACTATTTTTGCAAGAAACTGCTGTACTTAGTTGCACTCCGCGTAAAACGCAGTATAAAATAATAATGTTCCAGGCTTGAAATGGAGTTTCGATTACTATTCGATTAGTATAACTATCGTATACAGGTTACATCACCGAAACCGACTTTCTCGAAATACTCCACCCATGTCGAGCAGATCTCGTCTTTGCAGGATTTACCAAATTAGTCATAGGGAGGAACCCATGTCACCACAAACGGAGACTAAAGCAGGCGTTGGATTCAAAGCTGGTGTTAAAGATTATCGATTGACCTATTACACTCCCGATTATCAGACCTCACCCCATGATATCTTGGCAGCCTTTAGAATGACCCCGCAACCCGGAGTACCACCTGAGGAAGCTGGAGCTGCAGTAGCTGCAGAATCTTCTACAGGTACATGGACTACCGTATGGACGGACGGACTTACCAGTCTTGACCGTTACAAAGGTCGTTGCTACGATATCGAACCCGTTCCCGGAGAGGAAAACCAATACATTGCATATGTAGCTTACCCCTTAGATCTATTTGAAGAGGGTTCTGTTACCAACATGTTCACCTCTATTGTAGGTAACGTATTTGGATTCAAGGCTCTACGTGCTCTTCGACTAGAAGATCTTCGAATCCCTCCTGCTTATTCCAAAACTTTCATTGGACCCCCTCACGGTATCCAGGTTGAAAGAGATAAACTGAACAAATACGGACGTCCTTTATTAGGATGTACCATCAAGCCAAAACTAGGCTTATCTGCTAAAAACTATGGTAGAGCTGTTTACGAATGTCTTCGTGGTGGACTTGACTTCACCAAGGATGATGAGAACGTAAACTCCCAACCATTCATGCGTTGGAGAGACCGTTTCTTATTCGTAGCAGAAGCTCTTTTCAAGTCTCAAGCTGAAACCGGCGAAATCAAGGGACACTACTTAAACGCTACTGCGGGTACTTGTGAAGAGATGCTGAAAAGAGCTGTTTTCGCAAGAGAGCTGGGAGCGCCTATTGTTATGCACGACTACCTGACCGGAGGGTTTACTGCAAATACTAGCTTAGCTTTCTACTGTCGAGACAACGGGTTGCTTCTTCACATTCACCGTGCGATGCATGCTGTTATCGATAGACAGAAAAACCACGGTATCCACTTCCGTGTATTAGCTAAAGCATTACGTATGTCTGGTGGGGACCACATCCACTCTGGAACCGTAGTAGGTAAACTAGAAGGTGAACGAGAAGTAACTTTGGGCTTCGTCGATTTGCTTCGCGACGATTACATCGAAAAAGATCGTAGCCGTGGTATCTACTTCACCCAAGATTGGGTATCTATGCCAGGGGTACTGCCCGTAGCTTCTGGAGGTATCCACGTATGGCACATGCCTGCTCTAACCGAAATCTTCGGAGACGATTCCGTCTTACAGTTCGGTGGAGGAACTTTGGGCCACCCTTGGGGAAATGCACCTGGAGCTGTAGCTAACAGAGTTGCGTTAGAGGCTTGTGTACAAGCTCGTAACGAAGGACGTGACCTTGCTCGCGAAGGTAACGAAATTATTCGTGAAGCTAGTAAGTGGAGTCCTGAATTGGCTGCTGCCTGCGAAGTATGGAAAGAAATCAAATTTGAATTCGAGACAATTGATACATTGTAATCACTTTCCAGAACTGTTTGGTACTATTAATCCAATCGGTCAATGAGACTGATTCGATAGACATGGGGTATTGGGAAAGAACTTATCTTTCCCATACTCCTAACTTATACGTCACATATTGGAGTTGGTTGCTTGGTGTATGAGATCGCATGGTTTTTCGCCATGGGGTCCGGGGGTTCGAATCCCTACCAATTCGTACTGAAAAGTCATGGGACCCATACGAGTAGTATGAAACTAAATAGATAATTCACTAGTATTTTTTTCGTAACCGTTTATTTTACAAAACTTTGTTGGAGAATGGATTTCATGCTTATAACATATGATTGATCGGGTAGCTTATTCTCCGATTGTCACTAAGTCGTCGGATTGCTTAATCCGGGGTTAGTCCCCTTTCTCGTATCCGTTTCATCCAGAATATAGTTCTAATTATTTATAAAATAGTTCAATCTGCCCTCGACTATTACTATTCTATCGACGAGATTCTATCGACGAGATTCTATCGACGAGGCGAGGTATAAACGCTCTTTTCGATCCCCCCAACCTGAGCGGCAAAAACAGACGAGGAGACCTTCACGTCTATAATCAATTGGTTTGAAGATAAACGCAAATTAGGTGGATTCATTGGAAATTTCCTAGAAGAAGCTTCCAAAAATTCGAATGAGAGGGATAAGGATAAACGAGTGGTTCTCACCAACCAAAAGGGATTATGGGCTCGGTGTGATAACTGCGGGAACATGCTTTATATGAAATTTTTGAAACAAAATAAAAGTGTTTGTGAAGAGTGTGGCTATCACCTTTCAATGAGTAGTACGGAAAGGATCGAACTTCTGGTTGATCGTGATACTTGGTTTCCCATGGACGAAGACATGGTTGCAAAAGATGTTTTAGGTTTCTTTGATGAGGAGTCCTATGGTAATCGTATCAATATTTCTCAAGAAGAAACGGGTTTAACCGATGCTATTCAAACAGGTATAGGACGCCTCAACGGCACACCTATTGCACTTGGTGTGATGGATTTCAAATTTATGGGGGGGAGTATGGGTTCCGTAGTAGGCGAAAAGATTACCCGCTTAATCGAATACGCTGCACAGGAGTCTCTACCACTGATTATAATCTGTGCTTCTGGAGGAGCACGCATGCAAGAAGGGACGTTAAGCTTAATGCAAATGGCTAAGATTTCTTCAGTTCTGCAAACTTACCAAGTTAAAAAGAGATTGCCTCATATATCAATTCTTACTTATCCGACTACTGGTGGTGTAACTGCTAGTTTTGGTATGTTGGGAGACATTATCATTGCTGAGCCTAAAGCATATATAGCGTTCGCCGGTAAAAGGGTGATCGAACAGACATTGCGCCAAAAAATACCTGATGGCTTTCAAACAGCTGAAGCTTTATTCGATAATGGATTACTTGACTTGATTGTTCCGCGTAACCTCCTGAAGGGCGTTTTGAGCGAAATATCCGAGCTTTATTCTTTAGCTCCTTATAAAAATAAATAAAATGAATCCTTAAAAAATTCCTTTTTTTTTTGAATGAGTCTAGGACTTAACGTCTTTGGTTGTTTCTTATCCTAATACGAGAATAAGTAAAAAACGGAACGGGCATTTGGTTCACTTATGAAACAATAAAGAAACGTTGTTACTTCTTCTATTTCATTCTATAGAGTCAGTATTATAAATATCATACTACGGCGGGATCGTATCTCAATAACACACTTATCAACTAATAATCCAGTAGTAATTTTTGAGTATTAAACCGATTTAGGGTTGTCTTGCCAACAAGGAGTAGGCTGGGTATCTATTTAATAAAGATAGATACCCTTAGCCAAAAAGCATAAATAATTATTAAATGAATAGCAAAAGTAATTACGGGTTTTGCGGGTTTCCTGCTGCGATACAGATTGAATCTTCCAGACAACTCGTGGAATAACAAGATTAATTAATGAGCTCATTGTATTTTAAATCTATAAACCCCTTTTCTTTGTAGGGTAAAAAGACTATCATTAGATACTAGAAAGACGAATGAAAGGAAGATATAGTTTTTTCTTTAATTTTGTATAAATAAATATTTCTTTTTATTCCTATTCGAGGTGATTTTACCACGACAGCGTCCTATCTACCCTCTATTCTTGTACCCCTAGTGGGTCTGGTGTTTCCGGCAATTACAATGACTCTGTTATTTCTTTATATCGAACGAGATGAAATTCTCTAATTTTTTCTGTTACACATTCTAGTAAATAAACAGCTAGAAGCATTTGTTCCATAGATCGTTTTCAATAAATAGTTCCGGCTAATTCCTAAGTCGGCAGAATCTCCTCGTGAATTTGGTTGTTTAAGCACGAGGCCAGACTTCAATCTATGTCTCATTTTAATTCCACACATAAATGAGATGTAGATTGTTCCTTTGTCGTTACAAAATCGTGTGCGATGAGCAACTTGTTTATAACCCAACAGCTTATTGTTTCATTGTCATGCGGAAACCGCAGAATCCCCGGAATGAACAACAAACACGAGCTGAACAAAAGTGAAACGGGGAGAGTTCCTTTACTTTTACTTTGGTGACGGGACGAATAACTGATTCATTATGCCATCTTTGAGGAAAAAGTAATGACCTATCACTCTAAATGGATCCGAGTCGATCCCGTGAAAGGTTCTCGTACAATTGCAAATTTGTGTTGGGCCTGTATCCTCGTTTGTGGTGCAACAGGTTTCTTACTAGCTGGGATTTCTAGTTGCATCGGAAAAGACCTTATTCCCGGACTTAAGTCCGAACAGATTGTTTTTATTCCCCAAGGTATCGTAATGTCCTTCTATGGTGTCGCGGGTCTATTCCTCGGATTCTACTTGTGGTGTGCTGTATTCCGGAACGTGGGCAGTGGATATAATTCGTTTGATAAACGGGAAGGGATCCTATCGATTTTTCGGTGGGGTTTTCCTGGAAGGAACCGTCGGATCTGTATTCGATTCGTACTAAGAGATGTAGAAGCTGTTGGGTTAGAAATCCGGGAAGGTCTTTATCCCCGTCGAAACCTCTACCTGAAAGTTAGGGGTCGGCAGAATATCCCCTTGAGCCGGATGAGTGAAGCTTTAACCCTGGCAGAAATGGAAGAACAAGCTGCTGAACTTGCTCGCTTCCTACGCGTATCAATCGAAGGTTTCTGAGGTTTGATCGAATAAAGCAAATATGATTGATGAAGGGAATGTGAGTGAGGTAGCACTGCGAATATTTTGGGAGTTCAGTAGTATAGTAGTAAATTTTTGTGTTAGTACTATACTTTGTGGATTCCCTCCTAAAAAGAAAAGTAACGTACGAGATCACAATATTCGAAACTGATCCGATGGTTTCGCAATACCCCAAATCGCTCCTTGGACAGAGCCTATGAGGCCAGTAAGCGCCTACAGTTCCTGAGTAAACAGTCTCTAGTTTTTAAGCAAACGCTACAGTCATCTCCCCTGAAAAAGTTGTTACGGATCGTAGCAACCCCAGCAAACACAGAATTGGATAGATGCGTCTCCACGATATATTGGAGTCTCCTGAAGTGCAAACTCAGCCTATTTGTGTTGGGAGTACAAAAAAGGATTGGATTTTTCTTTGGAGCGAAGGATCCCGAGTCACTACTGGTTGGACGCCAATCCACCTACCCCAACCGCATAAAGAAAGTTTTCACAAAAAAAAACCGTTTGGATGTGTCTCCTACGTCTGATCCATCAGATACTTCACCTCTTCGATCGATATTTTTAGGTTCTCGCCGGAGAGGCGGCGAGGGTTGTGAAACGAGCGAGAAACGAAAAGGATTTGAGGTTTCTCGAGAAAACGAATGGGGGGATTTTCCCGTTTCTGCAGAGAAGTTTATCTGTGATGAGTCACTTAATCTGGAAGGAATAAATAGAAAATTAGCCTGGATTGAAGCAGTTTTGAGTGAATATGTTCTTCAGCCTCAGGTAGGACGTTTTTCCGTGAATCCTTTGCCGCTTCGAACAAATGAGGAGTCAATTGAGGAATTAGTTGGTTCCGAATCCACCTATTCCGGTGGTATAGCGGCTTATGAATCCATAAGTTTGGTACCTCGATCCTTAACCCGTACGCTAGCCAGATTTGAGGCGGAATTGACGAGTCGATCGAGTTCATTAGTCCTTAATGATTTTGCTTTGGCTAAAAACCAATCATTAGCTTCCCTTCGGTACATTGGGTATTCACCGTTCTTCCCTCTCGCAATACCAATTAGTCTTAAGAATAACTTTATCGAACCTTGGGTCAGACGTTGGTGGAACATCTCCCAAACACAATTATTTATAAATCCCTTTCAAGAAGAAAAGGCTCTGAATCGGCTTCGGGAAGTAGAGGCGTTACTTCGGTCAAATGATGCGACTGGAATTTCTGTAAATACTCGCTTGTGGAATTACGATACAGATGCATACAACGAAGCTATTCAATTAGCAGTAATGTATAATGAAGCGAATATTCAACTGCTTCTGCAATTAGTAACTGATGTAATCAGCATCGCCACCTCGGTTTCATTGCTTGTAATGGGTCGAAAGAGGCTTGCAGTTCCGAATTCTCGGATTCAAGAATTATTTTATAGCTTAAATGACACAATGAAGGCGTTCTCTATTATTCTGCTAACTGATTCGTGTGTAGGGTTCCACTCCCCCCACGGCTGGGAACTCCTGATAGGGGCCTCTTTCGAACATTTTGGATTGGCTCCCAATAAATATGTAATTTCTTGTTTCGTCTCAACTTTTCCAGTTATTTTAGATACAGTCTTTAAGTATCGGATTTTTCGTCATTTGAATCGTACATCCCCTTCAATTGTAGCAACTTATCATACAATGAGTGAATGACATAAATTAAACTGAAATTGCGTATAAGGAGCGGGAAGCACTTCTCGCAACAATCCAACTTTTGCGCATTTCACTTGTTTGCCACTTACCAACAAATGAGACAATGAATAGAAAAAAAAAAAGGAAATAGAAATCTGTTTCTCTTTCTAAGGATAGAATAAGATCACTTTGTTTCAAACTATGCAGCGTCCGAAAGCGATCCGTTTGCAAAAAGACTTGACACCAATCAAAAATCTATGCGAAAAAGAATTACGAAAATTTGGCTGAAGAAATGGTTCATTTTGTCACTTCTAGTATCGATCAGTTTTGGTAAAGTAAACTGCCCATCTATCTCAAACGCATATCCGATTTTTGCGCAGCAGAATTATGAGAATCCACGCGAAGCTACAGGGCGAATCGTCTGCGCCAATTGCCACTTAGCAAAAAAACCTGTGGATATCGAGGTTCCGCAATCTGTTCTTCCCAATACTGTATTCGAAGCAGTTGTTAAGATTCCCTACGATACGTAGATTAAACAAGTACTTGCAAATGGTAAAAAGGGAGGGTTGAATGTCGGTGCTGTTCTTATTCTACCGGAAGGGTTTGAACTAGCTCCTCCTGACCGTATTCCAGCCGAAATTAAGGAAAAGCTGGGAAAACTCTCATTTCAGAACTACCGCCCCGACACAAAGAACATAATTGTAATAGGTCCAGTTCCGGGTAAACTATATCGCGAGATTGTTTTTCCGATTCTCGCACCGGATCCTGCTAGTAACAAAGAAGCAAACTTTTTAAAATACCCTATTTATGTCGGTGGAAATAGGGGGAGAGGACAAATCTATCCAGATGGAAGTAAAAGCAACAACACGGTTTATACCGCTTCAGCGACCGGAAAGATCAAGAAAGTAGTACGTAGAGAAAAGGGTGGTTACGATATCATTATTGAAGAATCATCTGAGGGTCGTGAAGTAACTGATATTATTCCCCCTGGTCCTGAGCTCATCATTTCGGAAGGCGAGTCTGTCAAAGTTGACCAACCATTGACCAATAATCCCAATGCGGGTGGGTTTGGTCAAAGTGAGGCGGAAATAGTACTCCAAGACCCGTTACGTATTCAAGGTCTCCTACTGTTCTTCGCATCGGTTACTTTAGCACAGATCTTTTTAGTGCTTAAGAAAAAACAATTCGAAAAGGTTCAGTTAGCAGAAATGAATTTCTGATATCAAACCGGGTTCTCTTGATTACTTCTACAGCTTCAAACTATTGAGTAATAGTCGAATCTTTATCAAAGGTCTAATGTTTCCCCAAACCTAAGTTGATCTTTTATCCCCCAAGTGTGGTTTATCCCCAACGGGGGGGTAGGACGCAGTGACCAGGGACGAAAAAAGAACGGACCGGGGGCAGGGAAAAGATGCCGGAGAAATAAATTAACAATTGTTTGACAAATTAATTGCTAGTAGGGAAGAGAAAGGCACTTTCGTACGCATTTTCTCCCAGATCAGATTGTAATTCAACAAGGTTTGTCGTATCTGACTGATGTATACGACAAACCTTGTAAGGTAGTAAAAATTTACTATCCTCTCCAAAAACGTCTCTATTCCCCACCAGAGTCTGATACGGAACTGATTACTAAGGTATCAGAAAAAATGATACTAAGAATAAAAGTTTCATGGAAACTAGCCGAGTTGGGTTTCGATCGAAACCCAACTCGGCTATTGAGAAAATGCATCACACAGATCTGATACTATTGAGGTCGAGAAATAACTACAGTTATCAAATCGAATTGTTCTAGTGAATCAGATCGATGGACTTTTTTCTATATCTATCTATATCTATATATCGATATAGGTGTACGTATAGATAGGCCCAGTGAATAAGCTTTTACTCGACTTTCGGGTAAAGATGAATAAGAAAGAAGTGTAACTTACAGATATTCAGCACAAAGTTTTTGCTCTATTCCAAGCAAAAGAGATTTTTCAGTGATTAGTAATTATCTAAAGGGATGATCCTAATCCTGAATAAGCTCCATAAAAGAATATGCCCAGCAAACCTATTACAAGTGTACCAGCTACAGTACCTATTAACCACAAAGGAATCCTTCCAGTGGTATTGGTCATTTGTCCCACCTCCCCTATCCTACTTCGGTTTCATTGCTTGGTCATGACTTGAGACATGAACAGTCACAAATGATTAACTTCTTGATCTTTTTTACTCGAGATTGACAATTAATTGTTTTTAATCTCTAATTGAAAAAATAATTAGAAAATAAAACGGCAAGGACAAAAATAAGTAATAGTCCCCAGTAAAGACTCGTACGGTTTAATTCTACAGTTTGTTTATTTGGATTTGGTTGTGTCATAGATTCAAAGCTCGCGTAAAAACTATCTCTGAATGAATTGCATCGCTGATATGGAACCTGAGGAGAAAACCGTAGGTACAGCTAATCCGTGCACGGCTAACCATCTGACAGTGAAAATAGGATAAGTTTTATCTAGAGCCATTGGTGCCTCCTAAAGGGATTTGGTAAATGCATCAACCTGTTCCAGCGAATCAAAACGACCAGTTATTAAAGGAATTTCTTGTCGACTCTCTGAAAAGTATTCGTTTGGGCGGGGGCTTCCGAAAACATCGTACGCTAGACCTGTACTGACAAATAGCCAACCTGCAATAAACAGGGAGGGTATAGTAATGCTGTGGATGACCCAGTATCGAATACTAGTAATAATGTCGGCGAAAGGACGTTCTCCCGTATTCCCAGACGTGTTTAGCTCCGTATCTCTCTTGTTTGTGATACTAAAAGGGATTTTTCGGGGAAGAGGTATCAATACCAGAAGATGGGCGTGATCCGCCGGCATACCTCATCGAACCGTAATAGATCCTGTTTAGGTTGTCACTACTATACCAAGGGTATATCCGAAATATACTGGATAAGTATAGCTATACCCCCTTCAATGCGGCAAGTTATACCAATCCCTGGAAGTGGGATAAAATTCCCTGGACTAGCAGGAACGCTATCTCTTTCATTTTACTCGATGGATATCTTACTGTGTTATTTCCAAACACCAAGCGAATTTTTCCAATTCTGTAATAGATAAGTTTTTATCTAGTTTAATTCCGTTTGTGTTTGTTATCGTTAGTCGTGTCTCGTAACGGTCATCAAGACTGTTACGTACTCAATTCCGTTTCAGGAAGGGATAAAAACGAACCATAAAACCAAATTGGATTTCAATTTAGTTGAAAACTATAGTCAAAAAAGCTCAAAATCGATTGGTCCATGATTACTTCTCACAAATAGTTGCTAATCTTTTCGTAATTCCATTACAGTATTACACAAATACCCATACATATAAATATTTCTAAAAAGAAATATTTCTTTTTAATTTCGCTATCCTGCATTCAGACGACGTCTTTATAAATCTCTTTATTTGGTTCCTAGTCAACGTTTTAATAGATTCTAAAAACGAAACACAATACGATACGTATTCTATAAATCCTTATGTTTCATCGAAAGTACTGAACGGTTAAGGATTCTGGTATGAAAAGGCCCATCAATTTCTGATGACCCATTTCCTTTGAATTGCTTGATAGCTCTTCCTTCTGTTTTTTCCTATTCATCAAGACGAAAATTAATTCATTTTCATTTTGATTAAAACTTACTTTCTTTTTTTTACATTACTCGACAATCATTCGACCCATTGCGTGTATTCCATGTATTAAGTAGTAGGTATTTCGACTAGGAATTCTCAATCAATCCGAAGTAGGGTAGTATGCGTTGTTTCGTCATAAAGATTGTTACGGCATCATTCACTTGAGCGGATATTCAATGAGCAAACTCAATATCCTAAAAAAGCCTTTATTAATTAAGGATATTTAAAATAATTTGGGTCAATGAACTTGGTTATAGGCAACAAAATCGAGTAATGAATCACTTCATAAAATTGTATACTTATCTATCTGTCAGATAATTTGGTATTCAAACCCATGCTCACTCTGTTAAGCTACTTTGCCTTTTTGACATCCGCACCAATTCCAACCCCAATTTCATTCGTTGGATCAAATAAAATTGAGCTTCTGTGATGTAGTGGTATCCTCTGGGAACTAAAAAGGATGATGAAACGGGAGGGCCCTCTCGGCCCTTAACAACCCACTGTACTTACCAATCGTTATTTGTGTTTGACGGCCGAGCTCGCCTCTTCGGTAAGTATTTGTATTGGATACCTAAAAACCGGAATGGTTGAAGCATTACTATCTGGAATTGTGTTAGGCTTGATCCCAATAACATTAGCTGGATTGTTTGTAACTGCATACTTACAATATCGACGTGGCGACCAACTAGATATTCGATAGAGATTACTACAAGTCAGATAATGATTGGGTGGAAAGGAAGAGACCAAGACTTGTATAAGTATAACATTTTATAATCTCCTTCTTTCTTCCCCTTTAGTCGATTCATCTTTCACACGATTAGCCCCAGGACATAACCGTCCACCGGCAACAAAAAGAACACTTATACATGTCGTCTCTATATAATCAAACCGTATCAACCATTTTTATTGGGTTACGGTTGAGTGACAAAAGACACGCCCTGTAGGATTCGAACCTACGACATCGGGTTTTGGAGACCCGCATTCTACCGGACTGAACTAAGGGCGCTTCTCCATAATCGATACCACTTCTTCCTTTGTTCCAAAAAGGAAGCGCTAGCTTTGTTAGCCCCCCCATGTGGTCTAAGGAGGGGGGGGGGGTATCGATGAGGGGTTCATTGAACGTTGAAATCCCTGTATGTAGAAAAAACATAACTGAATGGTGGGTGAAACGATAAATTCCGTTTTTGATGCTTGATCTTTTAGACACGGATTCAAAATAGGGATGACAGGATTTGAACCTGCGACATTTTGTACCCAAAACAAACGCGCTACCGAGCTGCGCTACATCCCTATCAATAGGGATTGATCTTCGGCATCATTCAGTTAAAACTCTCTCATCTATTTCATTATAGCAATAAGTGGGTGTACTGGCTACCGGAGTAGAAAAATCCTATACCTTGGGAGGAGGATTGTCTCGCACCACAATCAACTCTTCGATCTCAAAAGACTATTTTTTGCTTGTTTTCCACGAAGCGGGATCAGCGGATGGAAACACAGCGGAAACTCGGTAAGGGTTGGTACAAAGAGGAAGGACGGAGAGTGAGCGAAGGGGGGCGGGATTGGCACATCAAAAAGAAGAAGGAGAATCTCCGATGCAATACGTAAAGACCTATCTTTCCACAGCTCCTGTAATAGCTACATTATGGTTTGGTTTATTAGCTGGTTCATTGATAGAGACAAATCGTTTTTTTCCAGACGCTTTAATATTCCCATTCTTTTAGTTATTGGAGTGGTAAAAAACACAATCAAAGAGAGTCGTAATTTAGCAATCCCTGTATTGCGGGCGATCAATCTATTCCTTGAAATAAGGAAGATTTAATTCTCGTTGTTCCGATTCCGTTTTAGTCAGGACTTCTTGGGTTGTGAGCTCAGGCTTGAGAGGGCAGCAACCCCCCCCCCTTCCTAGAAAGAAGAAAACTCCGAAAGGTCCACCCCCAGAACTATGAGTAAAAACAAAGATGCAAGAGTAACTATCTCTTTGGAATGTACGAGTTGTGTTCAAAAAGAGACTGGCGAGCGCTCTACGGGTGTTTCCCGATACACCACGCGCAAGAATCGTCGTAATACACCCACTCGGTTGGAATTAAAAAAATATTGCATTTATTGCAATAAGCACACAATTCACAAAGAATATAAAAAATAATTCGAATTCATAATGGATTCGGAAGTAGTCAATACTACTAAATTTTGTTAGTCACAATAATTTTATTATGAATGAATTCAAACGATCTTCCCGTAGACGCTCCCCATCTATCCGACCTGACGAAACTATTGATTACAGAAATACGAGTTTACTTCGTCGATTCATAAGTGAGCAAGGACGGATTCTGTCTAGGCGGATGAACAGATTGACGGCGAAACAGCAGCGTTCAGTAGCTGTCGCCATAAAAAGAGCTCGTATCTTAGCTTTACTGCCTTTTTCAAGCAACGAGAATCAATGAAAACTAGGCCCTCGATTTTTTAGGGTTCATTTTTAATTCGTTAGTCATAAAATAAGTCAATAGCGAAATTTTTTAATAATCTGCTTGTTGAGATAAGGGCATGTTTGCATAGAATCAAATTGAATTAAACTGAAGATCTTTGAAGACATCTCTATGGTTTTTCCTCCCTTTGCTTTTTCTTCATCTCACCATCCAGATGAATTTTTTTTTTGTTTTGCCCTTTCCACCTCTCCGAGAACAAACGTTCGGAGAGGTTTAGAGACCCGATCAATTTCTATTATTTTTAGTAGCATCAACGATCCTAGAAAAGCAAAAAGCATCTGGGGTAGCTACCTGCGCTAGTGTCTTGCGGTTCAAATAAATTTGATTCTCAAACAAATTGTGAATCAGCTCACTGTATGTAATTCCATTTTCCCGGGCTGCTGCATTAATCCGAGCGATCCATAGACGACGGATCTCTCTCTTTCGATTATTCCTATCTATATAAGCAGAAGCTAAAGCCTTCTTCTCCTGCTGGTTCGCTGTTCTAAAAAGCTTTGAATGAGCCCCTTTAAATCCGGCCGCAAATTCAAGAATATTTTTCCGATGCTTTCGAGCCACGGATCCGCGTTTTACTCTGGTCGTTGTATGTCTAGCCTCGTGGAGGATCAGATTTTAATTATTTAAAGAATCCATTTAGTACTGTTTTACTCTATATAACCCACCCAGTTTTTCACCCTCATTCTATCTCAGTTATGGAGATCGATCCAGATATGTAGATTCTTTTTAGCATCAAAACGCGTTTACTCCTCAGGACGTCAGCGTTTCGCCTTTCAGGCAGAGACGGACCTACCGGCACCGCACACTAAACCAAATCCTGATTGAATAATCCCTAGCTTCGTTTTTTTCTCGTTTCTACCCCTCCCCCTTCTTCACTCACCGAAAGTGATGACCCAACATCGATTTAAGAATTATCTCTTTATCTAATGTGAAAAATAAGGATTCCAATGGCTTTTGCTGCTCCAACTTTCCTGTCCACAACCACTCCAGATTAGACAGAGACCTACTTTTTTGTCGGAAGTCGTACTGGAGGCGCTGTGGATTCCAATGTTTCCATGGTTCAGCTTTTGGCAGTTGGGTCCCTCCCATACACCGGAGCATGAAACTTCTCTTTAGTGAGAAGAAACGAATTTGGTGTTGGCGGCTCGTATGATCCCCAATATCTGGCTCAACCCGTTAGACCGGGCAAATAATATCTTCTTTACCACGATGCAAAAAGAATCATCCGTATAGTAACGATGTTTCGTGATGGAAGTTGGTAAAACACCTGACCCGGAGAAGCTGCCGCTATCGAAGCAGTGGCAGATTTAGTACCATCAGCCTGACTTCGCTTAATGATTTGATTCTACAATCATCGAATGATTTTTCTCATCCCAAATCAAGATGATCGGATTTGCACCGATTGTAACCATGAATTTCCATTCCTTATTGAAACAGATGGATAGATAGAATATTTCCTATTTCATTAAAAGGATTTTTCTGCAAAACCAATCCTTTTTGAATGTGTCTAGGTTTCTGATCCAAACAAGTCACACATACACCCTGGTACATACTCCTCGCCGTTGGGGGCATCCCCGAAGGGCTGGGGATTTCGTTCCGCTTACCATTCGTTGTCTAGCTTTTCTAATAAGTTGCTGATTTGTTGGCACGTTCAAAAATGCAGATAATTCATCTGGTTCAAAATATTCTTAACCAATTGCAAGAACTAAATCGGTTATACCCTCAATAATCCAAAAAAATTACACTAATATAACTAAACAACAAAGAAAGGTACGCTTTAGGGGAAGTTCAGATTTGGATGGAGCGGTTGCTCACACGACCAAGTATAAAACTAGAAAAAGGATGCTTTGTCTTTCTTTTTTGTTTTCCACTATACGTTCCAACGTTTCACTAAAGTTTAAAAATTAAACGATAGATTTAAAAGAATATCCTTGTCTATCCATTCGGATAGACAAAGACTGTTGGTTAGATAGGAACAAGAAAAGCTTACCCTCTTCTTGTGGACGAAGCAGCTACATCGCATTTAAAAATCTTTCCGAAAATTTACTGAATTTTTAGCCTCAAGCCTTATCTAGCGCTACGAAATCTACAATCCCGTAACTTTGAGCTTCTTCTGCTGACAGAAAAACATCTCTTTCCGTGTCTTCGGAGATCATCCATAAAGGTTTACCTGTTCTTTGTGCATAAACTCTAGTTATGCAATCGCGTAGCTTTAATACTTCTTCTGCTTCCATGACACACTCCCCGGCCTGTCCATCGTAGTACGAACTAGCGGGTTGGTGAATCATTACCCTAATTTAGTCTTCCCGTTTAGGGCTGTCTAGCCGTACAGGCAGCTGTCTATGCATACGGCTATGTCATCTTCGGTGGGGTTATCTCAACACATAGGTGAGAAAGAATAGTTGATGCTTCTTCATCAAGCGCTCACGCTTGACAAGAATCTTCCCCGTATTACCCCCCCCCCATAACGCTACACAGCATTATAGAATTGTACCATCCTTTTGAATATACTACGATGGTTCCGTTGCTGCATTGCCGCAGCAATCCCAAGGTTTGTTATGTCCACTCCCGATGGAATGTAGGGTTTTTTGTATTATTGATAATAATTGATTCTACAAATTGGTGTAGAATCAATTATTTTTGCGGTTTATGACGCTAAAATAAATTGATCTCTTATGACTTTCTTTATCGAGAGTCAAGAGATTCTCTTGATTCAAATTAATCTCCCAGTGATTTACCACTTCATTCCCGGATTTTCGGATCCGAAAAAAATTCACCGAGTATTGAATGCCATGCTATTGTTACCCCAATTAGGCGAAGGCATAGCCCTAATCCATACAAATCATTGGCGCCAAGCGTGAGGTAGTGCTATACGTCTGGTAATTTCTCCTCCAGTCAAAATGAAAGATCCCATGGAAGCGGCTAGTCCCATGCAAATTGTGTGTACATCTGGTACGACAAATTGCATAGCATCATAAATAGATATTCCGGCTAAAACTGAGCCACCCGGAGAGTTTATATACAAAAACATATCTTTGCCTTCATCTTCTCCATTTAGGTACATCATGATACCGATGAGCTGATTAGCAATCTCATCATCTACCTGCTGACCCAAGAAAAGAAGTCTCTCGCGATAAAGCCGGTTGATCAGGATAGGCTCATGTATACGCAACTTCGCCCCCCTCTAGAACCGTAAAAGCATCGTTAGACGCATACGGCTCTGGTGGTTCTTACGTGGTGGATATAAAATAATGAAATAAATACAAAATTTATATCTGTTTAGTAAAGGGATTCCGAGAAAAAAAAAACAGAATTGTATATCTTTTTTTCTTCCAACCATCCCTGTATGAAATAACCACTATTCCAGTTCTGGTTCAAGTTCGTATGTCCTGTCTATTAAACATTCTGAACCGCTGTGTAACTGGTGTCTTGGGGAACTGAACCTACTCTGGCAGTCTGACCCCCTTCACACCAGTATCTCCCTGTTTGTAGTCGAGTCCCTTCAATGAATAGAATCTTTAGGTTCATTTTCTACTTCGGGGGGAACGGGATCCGATCATCATTCGCACATACAGAACGAATAGTTTTGCTTCCCCTACCTCTAGTCCCATTCCTTTTACAAACGACAGACCTTTTTTTGTTCAAAAGTCCGTTCCGTTTTAATTCTCGTAGCTAGTCCAGCTACGATCAATCCGGGGTTTCGGTAACCGGAGCCTGAATGGTATGTTCGTTACAACTAGCCATGGATTCTAATATTACTAAAATACCCGATAGCGCGCGTCTGATCAATGACGAAACAGTCGATTTTGAGCGAGATAGAGACATATCGATCGGATAAGAAATGATGGACAAGGTTTCCACACGGCTCGACGTATCTAACGGGTTGCACTACACGTCGACCCAAACTGCATCCTCTTCCCCAGGTAGACGAAAGGGCACTTTTGGAACACCAATTGGCATAAAAAATTTACTAAGTTTTTTTTTATCTATCTAATATTCTAAATTGGGAACGTACGAACTAGAGGGAGCAACGGCTTATGCCGCCTCATCTCATAAAAGATTCGTGAGATTTTGCGGGGGGGGGGCACTCATGTAATAGACAAGACCTGACTTAATGGGACCAATCTCTACATTGTTATATAAATAATGTCGATGCTAAAATATCCATGTCTTTCTCGTTCTTGGGAGGGGGTTTTCGGCTTCTTACACACAAACCAGCTTATTCGCCTAAACAAGTGAAGAGGTCGATACAGGCGTTTATCTAAAAAACAAAATTGTTTGTTTTCATCGGTATCGCCCCAACCACGAACCAAAAAATCGATTTAGACTTTATTTATACAAGGATTTAGCTTTGGTTTATTCGTAGTGCAAGCCTGCATTGCAAGAAAGTCGTGTAGCGTTCACTCATCTCCAATATCCAATAAAGGGGTTTGTCACGGGTTTGCCTTGGTATCGCGTTCACACTGTTGTACTAAATGATCCTGGTCGTCTAATTTCTGTACATTTGATGCATACTGCTTTGGTTTCTGGCTGGGCAGGTTCAATGGCTTTATATGAATTAGCGGTTTTTGACCCATCCGATCCTGTCCTTGATCCGATGTGGAGGCAGGGTATGTTTGTTATCCCATTCATGACTCGTATTGGGATAACTAAGTCGTGGGGGGGTTGGAGCATTACTGGAGATACCGTAAGTGATGCGGGTATCTGGAGCTACGAGGGTGTAGCCGCATCTCATATTATACTATCTGGTTTGCTGTTTCTGGCTGCTATCTGGCACTGGGTCTATTGGGATCTGGATCTGTTCCGCGATGACCGTACGGGAAAACCATCTCTGGATCTACCCAAGATTTTTGGGATTCATCTATTCTTATCAGGATTACTTTGTTTCAGTTTCGGAGCTTTTCACGTAACTGGTTTATTCGGGCCCGGTATTTGGGTATCAGACCCCTATGGATTAACCGGAAAGGTAGAACCGGTAGATCCCGCGTGGGGAGCTGAGGGTTTTGACCCATTCGTTCCGGGAGGAATCGCTTCGCACCATATAGCAGCGGGAGTTCTAGGCATCTTAGCTGGTCTATTTCACCTTAGTGTTCGTCCTCCCCAACGATTATACAAAGCTCTACGCATGGGGAACGTTGAAACCGTGTTATCTAGCAGTATCGCTGCCGTCTTTTTCGCAGCTTTCGTCGTTTCAGGAACCATGTGGTATGGCTCTGCCGCTACGCCGATCGAGTTGTTTGGACCCACTCGTTATCAATGGGATCAGGGATATTTCCAACAAGAGATAGATCGACGAATTCGTTCTAGCAGAGCTGAGAATCTGAGTCTATCCGAGGCTTGGTCTAAGATCCCAGAAAAATTAGCTTTTTACGATTATATCGGTAATAACCCCGCTAAGGGTGGGTTATTCAGAGCAGGTGCGATGGACAATGGTGATGGGATAGCCGTGGGTTGGTTGGGCCACGCTGTTTTCAAGGACAAAGAGGGTCATGAACTGTTTGTACGTCGCATGCCGACCTTCTTCGAGACTTTCCCGGTAGTCTTGGTAGATGCCGATGGTATCGTAAGAGCCGACGTTCCATTCAGACGAGCGGAATCAAAATACAGTGTTGAACAAGTAGGTGTAACTGTAGAGTTTTACGGTGGTGAACTAGATGGTGCTAGCTTTAGCGATCCCGCCACAGTAAAGAAATATGCTAGACGTGCTCAGTTGGGTGAGATCTTTGAATTCGATCGCGCCACCTTGAAATCTGATGGTGTATTTAGAAGCAGTCCTCGAGGATGGTTCACCTTCGGTCATGCCACATTTGCTCTTCTTTTCTTTTTCGGCCACATCTGGCACGGCTCAAGAACTTTATTCAGAGACGTGTTCGCCGGTATTGATCCCGACCTAGACGCTCAGGTTGAATTCGGGGCATTCCAGAAGTTAGGAGATCCAACCACCAAAAGACAGGTTGTTTGAGATTCTTCTGTCTATCGTGGCAGGGTTTGAAACGACTTTTCTTTTTTGTAGTTACTAACGCTGCGACAAAAAAACCATAAATTGGTATAAATAGTAATTTCCTCAAACTAGTATGAAAGATATTTCCAATATACTATTCTACAGGCGAATCCATGGAAGCATTGGTTTATACATTTCTATTAGTAGCCACTCTAGGTATAATATTCTTTGCTATCTTTTTTAGAGAACCACCCACGATTACTACGAAGGAGAAGTAATTTTCTTTGAATAATTAAGTCAAGAAATAAATGTTTCCGTAACACCCGTCAGGTTTTGGGGAGCTAAAAAAGATTAATCAGAGACCTTCCTTCACTGTTCCGGGAAGGTCTCTTCGTTTTACTAATCTTCATGTTCCTCAAAAGGATCTCTAAGTTCCTTAGAGGGTTGACCGAAAGCGGTATACAAGGCGTAACCGGTGAAGCTAACGAGTGAACGGGATATAGAGATAGCGACCGAAGTTGCAGTTTCCATTGCTACGTAACCCGAGAAATATTACTTCCTATTAGATATAATAGTATACAAAGTCAGTAAGTTTCAATCGATTGAATAGGCTCTATGGCTACGAAAGTCATCGACGATACCCCCAAAGGTAAACCCAGAATTAGTCTTTTAGGAATAATTCTGAAGCCGCTTAACTCGGAATATGGAAAAGTAGCTCCTGGTTGGGGAACTACTCCCCTAATGGGATTCTTTATGGCTCTATTTGCGGTATTTTTAGTTATTATTCTGGAAATTTACAACTCATCTGTTCTGTTGGACGGTATTCCGGTGAGTTGGTAGATCAAAAAAAGACTCGATTGGTGCGTTGGACCCCGTAGCTGCAACAGCTAGGGGTTCACGAAGAAAGACTTTATTTGAGTTGAATTGGGTAGTTAAATCGCGCGAAAATTCCCTCAAAGATTTTGATAATACGGGTGTGTGGCTCGCCGCAGCCAATCCGGTTCAACGAATGGACGATATTTTATTAATATTAACTCGCTGGGTAGCGGTTCGGTCATTAGCACCCAAAGCGCGATAAACCCGAAATCAATAAGCTCGAACTATGATTAATTCCCAATAATCTACTACTCAAACTTCGTGACAAGTTCTTTAGTCGATGCTAAGTACAATAATTGAAATGACTATCTGATCAGATGGCTATCAAAAAAACGAAATACTTATCAATCGATTATCTACTAGGCTACGCGAAGTAGAAGATAATAATCATGCAAAATGTGTCTTGTTTGGCATATTCGCAGGGTGGTCGAAGTTTTCTTGCCCATTGAGTCTTCCTACCAGCTATTAAAACGATTTATCGGAGTATAGTAGAAATCCAAGGTTCGTAGATGCTCAATCAATCGGATTGGAACGAGACAATAATTATTCATCGGTTTATCCCGAGTCGTTAGGGGTAGATGTAACGGTAAGAATAAAAGATATCTCAAGATGCTGGTAAAACCCACTCCTCGTGCAGAGGATCATTAAGGGCTAACATGAGATTGAGGCGAAATCGTTTGCGAGGTTTCTAACGCAACAAGTAAGTTCCTACGCCTTTTTTTTGAATATTAAGTGAATGAAAAAGTATTGAGGACTTATCCTATCTATTCCTCACGTCAAGTGACTAGAACAACAAAAAGGACAGTTACTTAAGCGATTTTGTCTAAGCTGTATGAGAGTAAATCCTCGTGTACAGTTTACAAAGGGGGGGTTTGATAAACTTACCCATCTTACTAAGGTATACGATTGGTTCGAAGAGCGTCTCGAAATTCAGGCAATTGCCGACGATATTACTAGTAAATACGTTCCTCCTCACGTGAATATATTTTACTGTTTGGGGGGAATCACCCTAACTTGCTTCTTGGTTCAGGTAGCTACTGGTTTTGCTACGACTTTTCATTATCGTCCGACTGTTACAGAAGCTTTTTCTTCGGTTCAATATATAATGACTGAAGTGAATTTTGGATGGCTAATCCGATCCGTTCATAGATGGTCAGCAAGCATGATGGTCCTAATGATGATTCTGCATGTTTTTCGTGTTTATCTTACGGGAGGATTCAAGAAACCCCGTGAGTTAACTTGGGTTACTGGTGTAATTCTGGCTGTACTAACCGTATCTTTCGGTGTAACTGGATATTCCTTACCCTGGGATCAAATTGGTTATTGGGCGGTTAAGATCGTAACCGGTGTACCCGAAGCTATTCCTGGAATAGGATCTTCATTAGTAGAGTTATCGCGAGGAAGTGCAAGTGTGGGTCAATCCACATTAACTCGTTTTTACAGTTTGCATACTTTCGTATTGCCGCTCCTTACTGCTGTTTTTATGCTAATGCATTTCCCAATGATCCGCAAACAAGGTATTTCGGGTCCTTTGTAATTTATGGCTCAGGGGATGAAATGAAACATTTCGACCCCTGTATCAACGAAGGATCCTGATCCTCGGTTCGAGAAAGAAACACTGTTCCATTGCCGCTGATGCCTACCATTTAAGCAGATGAAGAGTCATCTAGCGGATTGATTTCTTGTCTCGAATTCTCGGGATAAACAGATTGAAGCGCTAAAGGAAAAATATCGGATTATGGGAGTGTGTGACTTGTTTCTAAATGATGAGTAGGCTCTGCAGATACGGAATCGGATACTGCTACAATTTGAGATGCATCTCTTTCCCAACTCTTCCTGATTTAAGTCTCAGGGATTGAAACTTGGATATGGAATTCTTTTTTCACCCAAGTCAAGAAATTCATTTATGGGATTCTCCCCATGATCAGACCCAAAACCTTGCAAGGCTCCGTGAAAACCTATACACAACCGGTTCGGTTAGTGTAAAAACGTAGAACATACGGTTTTTAGGACGCATCCATTTCTTTTGCATCCCATACCACTCGTTGGCGTAACCGTCGGAGTAAGAAAACGATCTAAAGAGAGACATAGCCGAAGTCATAACAAGTTAATATTCTATACTTCTAAGTGTTTTTGGGCGTATAGGCATTGGCACGATACGTGATGTAGATGTATGGGATCCAAGATAATCCAAGAAGCTCCTTGATTGAGTTATTAGGCTGACTTGGGTGATAAGCTAATCCACCAGATAAATCTTTTCTATTTTTCCTACTCTATCTCCGAAGAAGAGATATCAGGAACTGTTACGAAGTAATAAGATCTTTGTCTACCAGTTTTTATGGAGTGAGATGTCTAAGGATTTGCCCGAGCCGTATGAGAAGAAATTCTCGTGTTCGACTCTTCTGGGGGATCAGGAGGTCTATCCCAATAACAAAGAAACCTGACTTAAACGATCCTGTTTTGAGAGCGAAACTAGCTAAAGGCGTGGGACACAACTATTATGGAGAACCCGCTTGGCCCAATGATCTTTTATACATATTTCCTGTAGTAATCTTAGGAACTATTGCTTGTACCGTTGGTTTGGCAGTTCTAGAACCATCAATGATTGGTGAACCGGCAAATCCTTTTGCAACTCCTTTGGAAATATTACCTGAGTGGTACTTCTTTCCCGTATTTCAAATACTACGTACAGTTCCCAACAAACTATTAGGTGTTCTTCTGATGGCGTCGGTGCCTGCAGGTTTGTTGACAGTCCCTTTCCTGGAGAATGTTAATAAATTTCAGAATCCGTTTCGACGTCCAGTAGCTACAACAGTGTTTGCCATTGGTACTGCAGTCGCCATTTGGTTAGGCATTGGAGCAACTTTACCCATTGAGACCTCTCTAACTTTAGGTCTATTTTAAATTTAAGATCTTACCAACCTGACACAATCAGGTCTAGGGAGTAACTGTTACAATACAACATCTCCCTAGACTCGTTTTTGTTTGAAGTAAACAAAATTTTTATATCATAAAATAATTTAATTTTTTTTTTTTATAGGAAAACTAAGGATTTTTTTGAGTTTAAGTTTCCGCTTCTTGATCCACTACCCCGCTCCCGACCCAAATCCAGTCACTTTCCCTTTTTGGGGCTCAACGGGAGGGGGGAGTAATTGAGGGATTAATCGAGTCAAAAACTTAGAGGCTACTTCCTACTCCTCTCCGACAACTCGTGGCTTATCGTTGGGTAACTCTGTGGCGAAACGTTCCCATAAAGCTCTCGATACCTGATCTACAGATTTTTTTCCGAAACTTTTTAGTTTTAGTAAATCATCTCGGCTATAACTGAGTAAATCACTAATTGTGTGTATCTCGGCCCGTTTGAGGCAATTAGAAGCTCTAGCTGGTAATTCCAGTTGATCAATAAACGTATTCTTAGGAATTTCCCCCTCTGATTTATCCACATCATCAACTCGCGAAGAGAATTTCATTAAGCTAGAAGAATCTCGATTACTCTCAAAATCGGGAATATCTTCATGCTTCGTGTGCAGGAAAGGACTCAACAAGTCTATTAAACTTTTAGAGGCCTTGCTTATAGCTTCGGTTGGAGTCAGACTACCATTAGTCCAAACTTCAATAAATAATATCTCTCGCATCTCTTTACCGCTTCCAAATGGATGGACACTATAATTCACGTTTCGTACGGGCATAAAAACAGCATCAACAGGAAATTCTCCATCTCTGTATTCATTTAAACTTTCTATACGATACCCACAATCGCATTCAATGTTTGATTCAATATTTACGGAGATTGGTTGGGTAATAGTAACTATGTATTGTGAATCATCAATTACTTTGACAGAAGGCGGTAGCGATATGTCACCAGCAGTTACTCGTTTGGGACCAGTCACAGATAAAAATGCTTTTTGGTTACCGTCGGAGTCACTTCTGAGTACGATTTCTTTTAGATTCACTAAAATATCATGTATTGTCTCTTAAATACCCGCTACCGTAGAATACTCATGGGCAACTCCCTCAGATCTAGCACTCGTTATGCTTGCTCCTCCTACTTCTCCTAGCAAGGCTCTACGCATGGCGATCCCCACAGTATTTGCTTGACCTTTTTTAAAGGGGGATATGACGAAGCGACCGTAATGAAGACGCTTACTCTCGATCCTGGATTCAACACATTTCCATTGGATTACCTCGTTAGAGACCGATGTTCCATCCTTAAGCATGAAAAAAACCCTGTTCATTTGATACAACCAATAGTCATACTCGTCTCTTTTTGGGGGGTCTACATCCATTATGTGGCATAGGAGTCACATCACGTACGAAACTAAGGGTTACACCGCTTCGTCGAATGGCTCGTAAAGCGGTGTCTCTCCCTGGACCGGGCCCGCTTATCATTACCTCTGCCTGTTTCAGGCCCCGATCCATGGACGCACGGACGGCATATTCCGCTGCAGCTTGGGCGGCAAATGGTGTACTCCTGCGAGTACCTTTGAATCCGCAAGCACCGGCAGAAGACCAAAGAATGACTTATCCTCGAACATCCGTGACAGTAATGATGGTATTATTAAAACCTGCTTGAATGTGAATAATCCCTTTTTGGACTCCGCGTTTTCCTTTACGCAAACGAGACTTTCTTGAAATTTTTGACATAGTTATTTTATTGTTCATTATGGAAGACTTGATTGATCCCTATTCATTTCCATCCCGCGAGCCTTTCCCGCTAGCCCTGTCTCTGCTTATGCTTCGGGTTGCAACAGATAACCATGATTCGTCTACGTCTACGAATCAGTCGACAATTTTCGCATATTTTGCGAATAGAGGCACGAATTTTCGTAGCTATAACCTTGAATTAATCAAAAAATTCTATTAGATTTTAATTTTTTTTTTTCCTTTTTTTCTAGACCGATTGTACTGCAAAAACCATTATTAAAAAGCAATGGCTAATTGACTCGAAGTAGTAGCAAAAAAAAAAAGATCAATTGCCGTTTGTCTGTCTATTTCTAAGACGGTAAGTGATACGTCCTTTAGTAAGATCATAGGGACTTAATTCGACCCTCACCCTGTCACCTGGTAGTATCCTTATATAATTACGTCAGATCTTTCCCGATATATGAGTCAAGACTTGGCACCCATTATCCAGACATACTCGAAACATGGCATTGGGTAGCGACTCTGTAACCGTACCCTCCATATCGATAAGATTCTGTTTCTTGATCATTCAAAAGGGATAAACCTCCCATGCAATTAATGGATCCGATTCAGAATACTCCTTATTCCCCTGCAACAGCTAATACCCAATCTGCCGGTTTGCAAAGTGCGATCAATTTGTTATTCCTTTTATTTAATAAATTATTCTAAAAGTCTTGTCAATCACCAAACTTGACAAAGGATTTCCCCCCCAATTCTTCTTCGTCGAGCTTCCCGGTCTGTCATAAGTCCGGAGGATGTTGATAGAATCACAATCCCCATACCGCCTAAGACTCTTGGTATTCGTTTATGATCACAATGGACTCTCAAACCGGGTTTGCTAATCCGTTTGATAGTCGTGATACACGGTTCCTTTTTCTTACCTTAATATCTCAGACTCACATCCAGAAACTCTTTCATATTTTCTTTATGTTCAGCAACACTCTTTATAAAACCCTCTTCCAGTAGAATCCGCCCGATGCGTCTAGTCATTCTAGTAGCAGGTACCCTAACCGCGACCTTTCGTCTCGTATTAGCGTTTCGTATCGTAGTAATCATTGTGGAAATGGTATCGTCAGTCATAAAAAGTCAATCGATGGTTATTAAGATTGGAATAATTCCTAAATGCTATTACATTATTCATCAATAAGGGACGATATCTATATACCCATATCTTAGACATATCTATATAGATATAGATACATAGATACCTTTTTTACCACAAAAATTTTGCACTATGTTTTATCCAGTCAAACGTCCAAGGATGAATGTCCCGAGCCTTAGAGGTGATTCAGAGACATATCTATCGAGACAGCAACAGAAAAACACTATTCGTTTTAATACCCCAAGTCCTACAAAACTTCGGGGGCTAACGATACTATTCTTGTGAAATTACGTTCTCTTAATTCCCTAGCTACTGGACCAAAAATTCTAGTTCCCCTAGGATTTCCTTCTTGATTGATAACGACCGCAGCGTTGTCATCAAATCTAAGAATCATTCCATTATCTCGCTTCATCTCTTTACGAGTGCACACTACCACTACTCTAACAACTTCTGATCTTTTCAGAGACGCATTAGGCACCGCCTCCTTAACGACGGCTACAATAGTGTCACCCGTATCCGCGTATTTGCGGTTACCGGTACCTAGAACTCGAATACACATAAGTTTCCGGGCTCCGCTATTGTCCGCTACATCCAAACGACTTTGAGTCTGAATCATTTGTTACTGAGGAAAAGTTATAGGTTTATTCGTATATCTATCTTACTCTATTAAAAAGACATGTTTCACAACACTACCGATGCTTGTAACGGTCAAGGAATACGTTCCTGTGTGCCAACAGTGCAGTAGTGGCGTTCGTACTAACTGACGCTCTGGCTATCAATCGGAGTTGTAATCGTGGATTCCGCTACCGCTACAATCAACATATCAAGTGGTTCGTCTTTATAAACAACTTTGCATCATCGTTGTAGCAGATAATAATAATAGTAATAATGTCGGGCGTACCCCCACGAATGCGTTTCGATACATTAAAAAAGGAATTACGATTTAGCCCTATCGTATCTGCATTGACTCGTGACTCCACAGGTTCCCTTAGTCAAACATCACGATCCCGTGGTTGTTATTATTCGAGTGGATATGGGCATCTTGTGGGCCGCCATAGCCATAGCGGCTCTAGCCACATCTTCCGAAACTCCACTCAATTCATAAATTATTCGGCCTGGTTTAACCACGGATACCCAAAATTCTGGAGATCCCTTACCTGACCCCATGCGGGTTTCAGCGGGTCTCATAGTGATTGGTTTATCGGGAAAAATGCGTATCCATAACTTTCCGCCTCGACGGGCACACCGCGTTATTGCTCTTCTTCCCGCTTCTATCTGTCTCGCTGTAACCCATGCAGGTTCCAGAGCTTGTAGGGCGAATTTTCCAAAAGAGATTTTATTACCGCGATTAGAAACTCCCTTTAATCTTCCTCTATGTTGTTTACGGAATCTGGTTCGTTTGGGGTTACAGTCGACGGCAATAGAAGTTTTCCATCTCTGATACAAAACCGGACATGGAGGTCTCCCCCCAACCGGCTCCTCATAGACTCGATATCAGCTCTTTCTGCTTCGGAGACGTCTTGATTACTAGCTGAAAACCCTAGAATTGTTACTTATCCCTATCAGATTCTCCTCTAAAAAGAAATTTCGGTTTGGTGCACAGATTGTTGGATATCGGATCTACGGGCGAAAATGAGCTCAATTCTACACTATTTTTGAAAGGGTCATCCTTTTATTGCTCCTTCCTTTCAAAATAAGAAAGCGTGGGCTTCTTTCGCCATCCCATCTACCGAATCTAGACTGAATGCGATTCGGAAGTCTCATCGTTCTATCAATCTCTCTAAACAAACGTTTGGGTTCTCCCTAGCAACGGAGCTCCTTCTAATTGCTAAGTCATTCCCGTTAGTGCTTACTGACTCTGAGCTCCAAGCTAACTCTCGTGAGAAATCGTGCTATATCACGTTGCTTATCGGGAAGGGTTGATTGGTTAACCATACGATCGCTAAACAGGATTGAATCCTATCTATAGTGCCCATATTACAACTTCCGGCTCCGTTAGAAGAAAAACTTCCCGTGGATATAGATTTTGCTGTGATTTGGCTCCGAGTCCAACGCTTAATGGAACAAACGAGCTAGGAATTGATCGACTAATCAACAGTTTTAACTATGGGTAAAGAGATTTTGTTTGAACGAGTCGCACACTGAGCATAGCAAAAATCTATTTATTAAAGTTTTAAGTAAAAGGAAGGTAGATTGTTAGAACTGGAATAGAATGAATCTCTTGTTAAATCTACCTTTACCCTATAAGGCAGAAGTAGAATCATTTATGGATCATTCAGTATCCTGAAAAATCCAAATTTTTATACCCAAAACTCCATAAATTGTTTGAGCTGGCAGGTAACAGTATTTTATACGTGCCCTAATCGTATGGAGGGGGACTCTACCTTCCCTAGCCCACTCGACCCGAGCCATTTCGCTGCCGTTCAGACGTCCAGCTATTTGTATCTTAATGCCTTTATTGCTGGTTCTCCCAACTAGTTCAATAGCCCTCTTCATAGTCCTTCGAAAAGCAACCCTATTCCTTAGTTGCGAAGCAACATGTTCCGCTAGGATTTTTGGTTCTCCATATGGTTGAACAACGTTATTCAGGGTTATTCGAAGCTTCCGGTTACCCAAAGCTAGCATAGCTTCAATATCGTTCTTCATTTGATCGATTCTCAAACTATGCTCCTCAATGAGCAGATCCGGAAAGCCTGTATGTATATCAACCTTAATTAGATCCGTCTTTCGTTGGATCTCTATATGTCCGATACCGCCGTAACTGGAAGAATCCCTTACACTTCTTTCCACATATTTTTCGATGGAGCTACGTATTCTCCTATCTTCTTCAAGGAATTTCGGATAATCCCCCATCTGTGCAAACCAGTGAGAAAAATGCTTCTGATTCACACCAAGTCGAAAACCGAGTGGATGAATTTTTCGTCCCATATAAATATATCTTTTTTTTTTTTTTCTCCGACTTAGTGTCAAATCCCTTTCTTTATTTTGAGACTTTCCGTTTTCCAATACGTTTACGAAATAATGACTCACTTTAGAGAAGACCCGCCAATCCTACTCCTCAATCGATCTCGATTTTAATCTAATTGTTATTTGACAAGTAGGTTTTCTTATCGGATAACCCCGGCCTTGAGCTCGAGGCCGAAATCTTTTCAAATAGGTAGAGTTGTCTACCCAGGCCTCGCTAATGAACAATTTAGATTTACTTAGTCCTAGATTATTAGTCGCATTTGCAGCTGCAGAAAGAACCAATTGTGATACAAGATTACATGCTTTGTAAGGCATAAATTCGAGTGATACAAGTGCTTCTTCGTATGAACAACCCTGGATCCGATCGAGAACACGTCTCACTTTTGTGGCTGACATGCGTATACTTCTCGCCGAGGCTTGCGCCCTTACTCCTGATTCTATTTTTTTTTCCATAAAATATACTTCCCCAATCATCGACGGGACCCTTTATCGCTTTTGGCGTGTCCTCGGAAATTTCGAGTGGGTACAAACTCTCCTAGTTTGTGACCCACCATACGATCAGTCACGTAGATGGGTAGATGTTCCCGTCCGTTGTGAACAGCAATGGTATGACCTATCATTATGGGTACTATTGCGGAGGCGCGAGACCAGGTTATTACCAATCTCTTTTCCTTTCGTACATTAAGACTTTCAATTTCTCGTATTAAATGATTGGCCACAAAAGGACCTTTCTTCGATGAGCGTGCCGTGGCTAATTACCCTCCTACTCAATACCCGTTTCTATCAATCGCTCTTGCGACGGCGAAGTATAAATGGGTTACTATATTTCTTAACTTTCCTATTTCGTTTACCAAGTGCGACATGGCCCCAAGGTGTTGATGGGTTCTTTCTACCAATTGGTGTCCTACCCTCACCCCCTCCGTGTGGGTGATCTACAGGGTTCATAGCGGCACCTCTCACCTTAGGACGTTTACCTAACCAACGCTTAGAGCCTGCCTTTCCTAAACCTTCATTGTTAATGTCAATGTTTCCCACTCGTCCCACACTTGCTAGGCAATTCTGAGGTATCAAACGAACTTCGCCGGAAGGTAGTCTCAACGTAGCTAACCGACCCTCTTTTGCAACTACTTTCGCTGCTGCACCTGCCGCTCTAACTAATTGTCCACCCCTCCCAGGTTTCAACTCTATATTATGTATAGTAGTACCCAACGGAATATCGGTTGAAGTAGAATCCCTCAACTAAAAAGATTCATCCCTAAGGAATGAGAGACTTCTGATTGAGAGAGATCCCTTCCCAAACTGTACGAGCCTCTTTCGAGGCATACAGCTTTCCGGATATAGAAAAGCCCAGGTCTTTTTACTGCTGAGTTTTGTGATTAGACCCGGTAGTACCAAGGAAGAACGCAAAAACGATATTTCTGAAGCGAAACAACGCTAGGTACTTATATACAAACATATATATATATCTATCTTTTTTTTTTTTAGATAGATATATATGTGTTATTTCTTCTATCCTAGGCTTTGCCGCCGGCACCTGGCTCTCTTTCAACAGAAAAAAAGCAACAGAATTTTTGACTTCGTTGGTTCACGTTAACGTATATAAACGTTCTGGATAACTTAGGGGATTTTTTTCCTCTTCCTTCTTTATCGAATTGACGGATTTTGAGGCAATAAACGCAAATTCACTTATGATTCACCCTGTAGCTTCGATATAGCCTCCGACCATCACATCGAAATTTGTGAATCATTTGTACTTCGTACAGGAGTATGAATGGAACGCGCCCTTGCTTTTATTTTTTTTTTAGAGTATTTATCTATCTCCGTATTACCATACCGTTAAAGATTAATAGGGATTAACCCATATTAGCCTTTATCACCCGCTCCTGTTCCTCTTTAGTTGCCTTAACAAGGTTTATTCATGGATCTGTTAGGATCCTGAATCAGTGTTGGGTTGGTGGGATCAGCTTCTATCCCAATCGGATGAGTTCCGAATACGTGAATCAATTATTCAAATCGCACTCAGAGGTAGGGCATTTCCGTTCGAAACAGATGCTTCAGAGCCAGACGTTACGACATCGCCAACTCTCATGCCGCGTGCATGCAAGATATATCTCTTTTCCCCATCTACATAATTGATTAAAGATATATATGCATTTCGGTTAGGGTCATATTCAATACTCGCCACTTTTCCAAGAACATTCATCTTGTCTCGACGAAAGTCGATTTTGCGGTATAAACGTTTGTGGCCCCCTCCCCTGTGTCGACTAGTAATGATTCCTCTGCTGTTACGTCCACTTCTAGATGTCTTGCCATGAGTCAAACCTTTATATGGTTCAGACTTTGTTATCTCACTGAAGCGCATAATGGCACGGTTACGGGTGCCTGGTGTATAGGCCTTGTATAATCAGATAGCCATACTTATTCTTCCCCTTATTCGTTGTGGGTTGTTTTTTTAACTAAAACTGATGAAACGTTTGTTTAATTAGTTAAAGAAAAGTGGTAAAGAATAACCATCTTTAAGTGTGACGATCATTCGTTTTTTATGTGTAGAACCCGAAAATCGTGAGTTAGGACCTCTTTGTCTTTTCTTTTTACTAAGCAGTCGATGACTATTAATACCTTTCACTTTAACGTCGAAAAAAAGCTCGATCCAGTTCTTCATTTCAGTCTTAGTAAGTTCTGGATCCACGTCAAGCGTATATTGATTATTTTGTAATAGACGAATAGACTTTTCAGTAAGTACTTGATTCTTTAGTCCATCCATAGTACCCCCTTTCTCTTTTTCTCCACCCTCCAGTAAG